CCTACTCGGGTCTTGTATGGATATGCAGGAGGGGGTGCTCCTAGGTGTGTGTAGGGGTTGTGTTTGTTCGCGAGAAAGGATTCCTCGTCAAGTAAGTTTGGGGGGTGTGGACACACTTGCGCGAATTCGGGTAACGGCTACAAGGGAGAAATCGAAAGGAAACTGTACCCGACCAGGGATGGACGTAAACTCGTAAGCTACCGAAGGTAGGGATAATCGTCCAGGTCTTATTGTGAAAGAAAAAAGCCGCCCCGCCACAGCAGACGGGTTGCTTCCTCTGTCGTCGCCGGGGAGCTCTTGGCGAGGAGACCTTAGGATAAGTTGCTAAAACAAACGGGATGGGAGGATCGACCCGTTCAGATAATTCCGAAGAAAGACTGTTGGCAGCAGGTAGAGAGATTTTTTTTTCCTCTTCAAAACACAAGGAAATGCGGGCAGGGTAGAGCTCGGCAGAGGGTTCGAGAATAGGGTAGGGTCCTGTCCTTAAGATTCAGATAAGAAAAGAGTTCCAAGCCTTTATGCTCCGTACAAGTGCTGCATACAAGTTCCGGCCAGGATGATTGAGAAAGATTCAACCAATTTGAACCGCTCACATCACAATAGTAGTAGCGTAAAGGCCGTAAGTCGGGGGGCGGCCATAACATAAGGCTATTACTTTCACACCTCTCTCTCTCTCTGAGAGAGTGATCCGCTGCGTGAGCAACCCGACTGTGCCTTACATGTGCTCTACAGGCCGCACGTAATCTTTCTTCCCAACGAGCCCTTTTTTTGATTTGGAAGACGGGCATTGCGTTCGGTTCGAAAGGCATGGTTTTCAGTATGTCTCCAGATAGGGCCCCCACTAGTCCGGCTAGCTAGTGAGCGGTTCTTTCGGGCGGGAAGCAGGCCGGACCCTACGGGCGGGCATCTCCCGCAACGCAAGCACCATTGTTCGACACCACCCGAGAAGCAAAAGATTCGTCAGTCCAGGCTGAAAATACATGCATAGATAGTGGTTTAATGCCAAGGCCGACGACGGAAGCTCGGGACGGAGCCGTATGAGGCGGAAGTCTCACGTACGGTTCTCTGAGAAGGGAGTGGCTACCTACTGGAGCTTCGACCAAGCACCACCGGTCAATTCCGCTTTGGGGCCACCCCTGACTCTACCATTATTATAGGGGTATGGGGTTCGAGACAAAGAAAGATCAAGGCAGCATATCAGTTGTTCCTTTATACTTTACTTGGATCTGTTTTTATGCTATTAGCTATTCTGTTGATTCTTCTCCAAACAGGAACAACCGATTTACAAATCTCATTAACCACAGAATTTAGTGAGCGGCGCCAAATCTTTCTATGGATTGCTTCTTTCGCCTCTTTCGCCGTCAAAGTGCCTATGGTACCAGTTCATATTTGGTTACCCGAAGCTCATGTAGAGGCACCTACGGCAGGATCCGTCATCTTGGCAGGAATTGCTTTAAAATTGGGAACCTACGGGTTTTTAAGATTTTCAATACCCATGTTTCCCGAAGCGACACTTTGTTCCACTCCTTTCATTTATACTTTAAGCGCGATTGCTATAATATATACTTCCTCGACCACTTTAAGGCAGATCGATCTTAAGAAGATCATTGCTTACTCCTCAGTAGCTCATATGAATCTGGTGACTATTGGTATGTTTAGTCGGGCGGCGGCCGTTAGGTCACCTATTTTGAGTTATGGACACACAAGGCCAAAACATGTGTGCCGGGCGCGCGACCCATCAACCTACTAGCAATGGGGGAGAAAGCATAGCATGTCGCAATAAAAGCTTGATTCGAGGCGTCAGCAAAACACTGCCGTCTGTTCCAAAAACAAAAGCCCCTTAGCGCCCCGGGACGGGAGTGGGGGACGGCCCTACGCGCAGGCAACAGCAGCACCGGCTCTACGAAGTCAGAATCGAATCTTTCTGTTGGCTTTCCCAATTCATTCGTGAATAATAATTCAAGGGCGTGAAGCGAGTACTTCTAGCTGCTTCGCCTGCTTCTTATTATGGCGGCTATGTTTTCGTGGCGAAAATGAACGAAAAGCGAGATGAGCGTGCTATTTTCAAATCGATTGATAGATAGCCTGATCTGTTCTGATAGATCGAAAGAGATAGAGAGGGAATCTCTCAAGAATAGGGGGAAATCTCCTATTTCTATCTATTGATGAGACAACTATCTATTCTTGATCCATCAGAAAGAAATCGATATGTATCTGATGGAGTCTACATCGTACGTAGAGCGCCCAAGCGCTTTTTAGGCCAGCTCAGTTCTCTTATCCATCGGTCCAATGCACTGGGCTCATCTCATGGAGGGAAAAGCCAAAATGTAGTTGTCTTGCTCGCCGCCTCGACGCATTCCCCTCTCTCCCCGGTATCGTCCCACACAGAAAGAAAGAGCGCAGAGCCCCGGCCCGACCTGTAGGTCCGCTAACGTAAAGCGAGGAGTTGAGCCTGAACTGGCGAACCGAAGTCACTTTCGGAACCATACTTCCTACAGCTAACATGTGTCCAGTCCAGCGGGAACGCGCAGCGCAAACGAACCTGAGCTGCTATACCGAATCCCCGCTGGCCATCGGGGACCGAGTGGTAAGGCCATGATCCGCAGGGGAACAGATCACTCATTCTTCCATTGGGGACAGGTGCACGAACGACAACTCCAAACGTCACACATCCGCCGCCTACCTACCGTTTAGGTGGCCACCAGCGAGATCCAGTAAGGAAGTGTCGCGGCTGCTCCACTCCGCTGCGCTGCGGTCTCATGAACTGAACTTCGTTGCCTTCCCGCGCGCGAAGCGAATGGGCGCTGTGCCGTGGGTCAGTTTCGGGGTGGGGAGCGAAGAGAGACCGGAAGAATGATTCATTTGGATCGACGAGCTTTTTCAGCCCAAAAACTAAGAATCCATGGAATGTCTGTCTATCCATGAACATCTATTCTATCTGTATATCTAGGGGATCTCTCTATACATATAGATTGATTTTATGGAATGATATGATCGGCTAGCCGTAGCCGCATATCAGCTACGCTCAATGCGGGATTTCTGTTGGATCAGATCTTTTGGGAAGCTTTTGGACCTAGCGAAAAGGGCTCTAAGCCTTCACGCAAGCAAGCGCGAGAGAAGCGGAGCACGAAGCTACCGCTTCCCCCGACCGACTAAAATACAACAGTCGCGACCTACTTTGATTCAAAAGAAAGGCGAAGGGTTTGGCAACAAGCAAACGGCTTTCTATCATAGTTGCAAGGGTTCCAAACCTTAACTACTTAAGTACCAAAGGCTGCTTTCGGTTGGTTTCATAATGGGGCTGTTCACTACAAGCTATCAGCGCTCAGCGCTGTCTTAGATTGAACGTTGACTTATCTTATTGCCGTTCAATCTCTAAGGCGGGTTTCCGCTGAGAACGGAATAGTGTTCGTGTCCAAAGGTGAACAAAGCCCTAGCTTCTAGAGTTCGCTGCTTTTCCCAGGCCGGCCGGAGAAGGGCTTATACTGCTCGCCTTTGTTTGATATGTTCATTCAGTACCAATACAAACGAAAACTACACCAAAGTGGAAGGGCCAGTATAGAAGCTAGAAGTAGCTAGCCTATAGTAGTCGGCCTAACCAAAGCCTCACGACAACATAAAATTAGCCTTATGAATTGAATCTTAAGTAGGGGGCTTAGCCCGCCCGCCTATCAATCAAAGAGGCTGAGAGTAAGCGTAAGCTCACCCGGAAGCTCGAAGAGCTTCCCTTCATTCGCTTCGCGGGAGCCGCACAGCACATAGCTGGAAGTCAGAGGGCCCATACTACCTGCCTAACCCTTCGCTCCGAGGGACCGTAGATCGGAAAGCGCCTTCTAAACCACCCCATTCATCCAAAAGAGAAGGGAAGGGGCCTATGTATTTGCATGACCCCTGCAGATTTCACCCTATCTATACCCGGAGCCACTCCCCTAGCGGTCCTGCCACCACGCCGCAGAACGGGAGCTCGTGTGGAACCTTTTATTCTGGCGTAACAGCGGTAGAACGTAACAAAATATTACGGCCGCCTAACATAGGGGACGGAGGTACGGTAAACTCGGCCAAAATATGAGACCCGAAGGGCCCGGCGCGCACAATCCTATCCTATCCGAGTCCGAGTTTACCCCTTGCACTTCGGACAGCCGTCCGTAGCATCATAAGGAGGACCCCCCTTTCGAGGTACAAAAAGAGTACGGTACATAGGAGGTTGGTCTTTCTCAACGTGGTGTATAGCACGAAAAACCTTTCGATACAAGATAGGGCCGTTCACATGAAAGAAAAAAAGGAATCCTTTCTTATCTTCTTTCCCTCTCGGGAAAGAGAAAGAGGGTCTTATGGAGGGAGGGGGGAGGGAAAAGGCTTGGGCCTACCTATCCCGATAGGACCCCATAAAAGAACGGGAGCTGTTGAGAGGTTCCATATTGCCGAGACGAAGGACAGCACTTCTGTACGTGATCGTAGTATGTCACGTCGTCTCGTCCCCGCTGCATCGAAGAGTACCTATGCACTATGTTCCGGTTCACTGATAAGGAAGATAGCGTTGGGGTGGGGGTCTACGATGTGATACTAAAGTATGACCGGGGGAGATACATGCTAACTATGGGTAGGAAGCAGGAACCATTATGTAAAAAATTTCGGGGGGTTACAGATCTCTTATACTACCATCGATCGACAGAGCGGAACGACCAGAAAAAGAAGTTAAGTTAGAAAGCCGTATGATAGGTGGTAACTATCTTGTACGGTTCGGGGGGTAATCGGCGTACTCCGATCAGTGGGGGGGAATCTTTGGCTCTATCGAACATACAGGGAATTGGAGGTAGCATTCTACCGATGTCAAGTCATGGACTGGTTTCTTCAGCCCTTTTTCTATGTGTTGGTGTTCTATATGACCGACATAAGACTCGACTTGTTAGATATTACGGAGGTTCAGTGAGCACCATGCCGAATCTCTCTACCATTTTCTTCTCTTCCACTTTGGCCAATATGAGTTCACCTGGTACTAGCAGCTTTATCGGGGAATTTCTCATCTTAGTAGGAGCTTTCCAAAGAAATAGCTTAGTAGCCACATTAGCAGCGCTTGGGATGATTTTAGGCGCGGCCTATTCCCTTTGGCTATATAATCGTGCGGTTTCTGGGAATTTAAAACCCGATTTCCTCCATAAATTCTCCGATCCAAATGGCAGAGAAGTTTCCATATTTATACCTTTTCTTGTTGGAGGGGCGACCGTACGTTAAACTACCAAAGAAACTAGGGTAAACCAATGTGATCATGACATTGTAGGTGCTTGCGATGGGACGGATGCGACTTCCCTCAGTTGGTTTGGGTGGCATAGCCCGTTGCATAAGTCCCCCCCTTTTTTTATCCATTTCTTTAGTCTTTAGGGAGCCAAAGCTTGACTTTACTAAACTAATAAATAAGGCTCGCGCTAGGCGCTTACCTTTTTTGGCTGTAGGGTTGGGGTGGCTTGCTGGGTGAGACTGATAGAAAGAAAGGACGGGGGGCAACCATGCATGGTACTTCTCGACCCTGTCTCCGAGGGACAGTTGAACTAGCGACTCATGAATGCTGCCGGGTTGGACGAGCCAATAACTCGAAGGCGTTCGGTCTGTTTTTTGAGCAAGAATCACAGCCTTACCTTATCTTCACCATGATACGGACTCCAAGTTCTTATGGCAGAGCACGAGGAGATTTATCATCAATATGATGATTGGAATGGAAACCAGAAGCACGACTGGGGTCCTCGTGGTCCAAGATAATCAAACCATCAATAACAGTAACGTAAGCATGAGACTTTTTGGTAGTACCGGTGAACCAGATGGCCGCGGCGATGGAATCTGGGACGGAGGACTTGTAGTATCTCTCTAGATCTGGCAAAAGCGAAAGACCCCCTAACATAATTCGAATGGAGGCTGACCGCTGAGCCCACTCTGGCCTCGCGGGGCGGGCCCCTGTGGTTGCGAGCTGGAGCTGCCATAGCTTATGGCTATAGCAATGGGAGGGCCCCAGCAGAGAGAAAAGTCAGGATAACGAGCGCTCCGCCCGCCAAGCGGGCGGCGGGAGCAGCGGGCAAGTGCTTGGTAAGCCAACAGCCCAGTGAACCGGGCGGGGCACTCGAAGAAAGGGGGGCACACTGAGCAAGTACGAGAAATTGGCCCCGCTCCGCTTTCTTAAAAGCAAGGACCACTACGGGAGGTCAAACCAAGGATCTATGGAAGTGGGGGCTCGTCCCCGGTCAATATTGGATCAAACAATAGGGGGCCGTAGCACTGACCTCTTTTTTTTATTGATTCAATACAATAGGGGAAAAGATCGTACAGTTCCCTACCGAGACAAACTCTCAACGGATCCTCCGCGCGCTGGGAATACCTCTTCCGTGCGTCTTTCTCGTGGCGGGAACAGAACAACAGGGAAAGACCCGGCCCAGGGCGAGCTTTATTTATTTAAGAGAGAATGGGGAGTGAATCGAATTCCGTTTCCGTTCTTTGGGGGCTTTCGGGCCCCTCTCGATCTTTTTCGTAGTTGAGAAGGGGGAAGGAGTCTAAATCAATGGACATTAATGAACCATCATTGATGGACGTTGCACATGACACGATCAATTCGACTCAAGGTCCGGCGCTAATAGAAGTTGCTTACTTTCCTAGTAGCGAAGGAGAGGGCAGGGCTTTTTTCGTAGTAATAGTGGGCCGGTCTCATGAGATCTATGCCGGCCGTCGGAATCAAACGAAGGTCGAAGGACCATTCGATTCATTAAGGGGCATAGCGGCGCCCTCGCCCGGCGCCATTTCCGGACCTAGCAGCAGACGGGCGGGCCGTGCCTGAATTCAGACCGGACCAGACTCTTCTTTGTTTGAGCTGCTCCCAGGCACGCAGGCCGAAGATCTCACTTGTCCTGGACAAGTACGTAGAGATCTTCGTGGGACCGTGGAGGGAGTCTCAATCGATCTTTTCTAGGATTCCTTATCACGCCACACATGGAGATCTTTCCATTGATAGATCAGAGGGTCCTCCCTTGAACAAATTCTTAAAGGTTAGGTTACTACCTGCTTCTACGGAAGAGGTTTACTTTGTACCGCCCGGAGGTCATATAGATCGGAATCCGGAGCGATAAGAACGAAAGGGTTGGTGTGGCCACAGCTACAACTACTGGCGCTTCAAAAGGCTTAGATTCTAAGGGCGCTACTGAAAGCCTTTTTTTAGGTCCTGTAATAGGGAGGTGTAAGCCTCGAAAGCCTTTGGTACTTCGGTAGGGCGAGCAGCCCTTAAACCAAAAAAAAGGGAGTCTCTGACTTCCTTCCCCTATTTTTTTTATGCATTTCATTCTCTATTTGGCCCGCTTCAAACAAAATGAGAAAAAAGGGTCCGGTCAATAGCATAGCTCTTTCTTTCCCCGGTCTCCTTTCGAAGGAGAGGCCTTCACATTCCTAATCCGGTAGGGTCGGACGGCTTTCTTTGCCCCAGCTTGGCGAATCGCATCCCCGCACAACGACATTCTTTGTTTGTGCGCCCCTTACCGTTCTCGCTCAGTCTTTCAACGGCTGGGAAGGCAGTCGTAGAAACGAAGCCTATCGCCACGCCGACCATCAAATACGAGACTGGGCCCCTTCTCAAAGATTTGATGGAATGGCCCACCCCACCCAAGAGCGCTTATGTCATAGGGGAACTCATGGCTGGAAACAATCCTTATGGTTTGTTTTGATATCCGGTAGGAATAAAAAAAAAAGTCCAGGTTGGTTGGTGAGCCTAGTGATAGGAGACTATCTAGCTTGGTTCGGAGAGCACTTGTTGGGTGAAATATTTTTTGGTTGCTAAATGTTACGGCCTAAATGCTGAACTATTGACCCTACTTGTTCGGATGGGTGTTCACCCCAAAGTGTTCCCGGACCGCATGCATACATCCGTAAGTAACTTAGTGCAACATGGAAAATTTCATTGAGAGGAATCAGCAAAGAAAAGAAAAACGGGTCAACAACACCAACATGTGTATTTGAGAGATTGTCCTCTTGGGCGGCCGAGAGTGTTGTGTTATTGTTATGAGTGTTGTGTTATTGTTATGTAAGACCAAGGAGGATCCTATCCTAAAGGAGAAGGAGGAGGAGTAGGAGCTAGCCTTAGGGGCGGAATCGAATGATTACGAGATAAACAATGAGACAAAGGAGAGCACTTAGACAATTCACTTTGAGTACAGGGAAGTCTGCTGGTAGGAATTCCTCAGGGCGTATTACGGTTTTTCACCGAGGGGGTGGATCGAAGCGATTGCAGCGAAGAATTGATCTGAAACGAAGCACTTCGTCTATAGGCATTGTAGAAAGGATAGAATATGCGCCTAATCGTTCTTCTCGAATCGCTCCAGTACGATGGACCGGGGGGGGGGTCCGCCAGAGAAAATGCAACACGATAGAAGAGTTCGCTCCGCCGCGTAAGATCCTCGAATCAAAATCAACCACGACTACCCTCTGCGGTCCATTTTCGTTCTCTTCCCTGCCCGGGAAGGGGGATCAAAGAAAGGTAGCTTGCTTCTCTCCTGGACGGATGGCGACTTATGTAGTGGTCGGCCTTCCTACCAGAATGCCTTCTTGGTCGAAGAGCCCCTTTTTTACTAGTAAGGACGCAGGAAGCAAAAAAACTTGCGCGAAGGACGTTTTCTTCTCTGCCCTCTCCTCTCCAAAGGCCAAAGGAGAGACTGCATCCCTTTCCTTCGGTAGCTCTTTTGGTTTCCCAAGGATAGCGGTAGCTGGGGCAAAGCCCGCTTTCTTCGCTCCGCGAATGAGAGAGAAAGTCAGAGGAAAAAACACGTTCTCTCTTTGCGAGATCCGAAAGTGGAGAACGCATAGCATTCTATGGGTACATAGGATCAAACGTAAAGCAGCGCTCTCTTGGCAGAGTTTTAGGCGGCAAGAGACTTTAGGGCTTGTTGGAGCTTCTGAGCGTAACGAATCGAAGCCGAAGACGGATCAAGGTAGCTTGCCTGCCAAGCCGATAGGCGAAGGGCTGAAGGATGGAACGCGCAAAGTAGATCGTGCACCTGTCGTGTGACCCGTTGGTCCTAAGCAATGTCTTGCGCGAAGCGACCCACTTAGAAAAAGCCCCCCTTTATGTTAAGGGAGCACTAAAATGCAACTTCGATCGGATGCGGGTATCAAATCCCGCCGCTGAGATGTCCAGCGGATTCCTGGGCCTTGACGAATGGCCGGCCACCTTTTACGTTAGAAGAGCAAAAGGCCCAGGGCATAGCAGGATGAACCAATGTGAATGAGTGTAAGCTTCGTTGCCCGAACACGATTGGTGCTGACCACACTAGGTGCTACCGTGGTAGCAAGAGAGGCCAGGCGGTGACAATTGAGAGGTTGTCACTGAGCATTCCTAGTCACACGGGAAAAGAGGTCAAATGGCAAGGCAAGGCCATACGCCCGTTTGGCTCCTCGCGGAGTATAGCTCACATCCAAACATCTGATTGGGGAACGGGGCAACGCCCATGAAGCTCCGGCGGAAAGGGAAGGCCTGCCAGGCCGTATGCCCATGGGTGCAGGATTCTTCGAAAAAGCGCGGGCTGACTCGGAGACCTGGGACCCTGGCTTAGTAATGAATGAAGGGAAGCTCTTCGAGCTTTCTCCGCCAGCGGCTTATGTAGTGGTCGGCCTTATAAAGCTCGCTAAGCCTCGCTTCCCTCTCCCCTTCACTTATTAAGTGGAAAATAGTCGTCGGCATTCTATAAGCGACTTGACCGAGTCTACGAAGCTTTGCTTTTCTTGTAGTCGGCCCGTAATGCCTCCCTTCATTTGCTTGCCTCCTTTCAGCTCAGAATGCCTAATGCCTATTATTTAGTGCTAGAAGCTAACCGCCATAAGCTCACCCTTCAGGTCTCGCTTCCAGCGCAGGAGGCCAAGCATTCTGCCAGACGTCCCGGCCTGGGAGCCCCGTTCGCCTTTGGTACTTCAGTAGATCTTCTAAAAAAAAAAGCGCTACTTCAGCCTTAACTACAACTACATTACGCAAGCCCCGCCGATACCTACCTATAGAGTAAAATTCTAATAAAAAAGTACCAGTGACGGCGACTTTCTAGGTTTATGGATTCAGTCAGCTAAACTCCATCAAACTCCTCAATCAATATCAACAAGATGTCGTGACCGCTTAGGCTTGGTTTACTTTGGTTTGAATGTAAACTAAAATAAGCGGCGTTTATTCAAACAAAGGGAGCCGAAGGTTTCCTTGTTTAGTAGTACGAAAGTAGTTCTACTATTAAGATGTTTAATATATATAAGAAATATATAGTGTTGTAGCTGTAGAACAGAATGACGTTCGCCCTTACTTTGACTTTCTGAGAAGGACTTAAGTAGCTAAGTTTCCAAAGGCGAACACCCCCCTGTCCTTTATAGTATAGTCGTAAGGGGCTTCTCAGAAAAGTAAGGAAGAAGGCATTCGAAAGGCCGACCACTACCACTATCTCATAGGCATTCTGGTGGTAAAACCGACGACTACACGGCTCTATACCAAGTCATGAGCGATAGCGAAGCCAAGCCGCCGTCTATAGGCGAAGGGACGAAAGCCCGACGAAGGCCTATGCTACAGTAAGCAAAAAAGTAGGTTGAGGTTATGAAGTCACTTAGCCGTATACTATACAAAGGGAAAGGCGTCGGTACGGAGTCACGTCAGCTGTGGATATAGACTAGGCTATAAGGAACGGAGTCTTAAACTATGGACCGAGACTACACTAAGGAACAAGGAAGCTTGACTGAGAAAAGAAGTCAAGGAACGAAGCAGCTTCTCTAATAGCCCCGTTGAATAGGCGGGCGAAGGCTTTTTGAAAAAGTCTTTTTTTTCTTGTAAATGCATTTTTTTCTATTTAGAGAGAGGGGGCTTCAAGTTCTTAGGAAGAGCCGTACGAGACAGCTCACGTACGGTTCGGGAGCCGAGCCCCTGCGCAGGGGCTTAGGTCAACACTTATATAATAGCCAGTCATCAATTGGAGGCGGGCAAGATGGTGATGAATTGCGATTGGTCTAAACCTTCGACTAGCGACTTATTGCGGCCTGCCCAGAATGCCCATACAGACTAAGACCTTATTCACACAGCGAAGAAAGGCCGAGTGGAAGGGGGCAGTCAGCTGGCTGCTTCTTTGCCATGCGCTTTGCTTCGCTTTATTTTTTAGAAGAAAGAGACCAAATGAGAGTGAAAGGCAAGGGCAAGCGATAGAAAAGTCCCTCGCGCGAACTACTACTACTAGAAAATGGTGAGACCATTAGTGAAAGAAGGACCAAACCAAGGAGGATCCTATCCTAAAGGAGAAGGAGGAGTAGGAGGAGTCAGTTTTCTTTGAAGATCGAGGAACGTAGTGTCGGACAATTATGCCATTCGGAAGAAGTCTTCTACAGAAGAAAAGCCTGTTACGAGTAAGTGGAGAGGAAAGATCTCCAGAGATTCTTATCTCATTCCATTCCAGTGGCTCAACCAGTAACCAATGGCGAAAACTCAAAAATCCATGGTTTCCCGGTAGAACCCTATTTCGCCCAAGTTGTTTCGGAACCGGAAAAAAGAAGCGGTTTTTCGCACAGCTTGCTCATAGTGCAGGTCCCACTTGTATATCGTATTTGGCCGAAGAAGCATCGGACAGGTTGGAGTTCTTACCTTCTTGGGACTCCATGGACCAAGATCTGCTTTTATTATATGGTCAATACCGATCTACTTTAGTAGATCATATGGATGTAGAAAAAGCAACTAATTTGGATGAAATAGAAACATCTCTTTTCCATTTCTATTTACCCAGTTCATATCTTTGTTTCGTGTGTTCCTGGGAGGAATTCGATCTCGGAATACCACCTAAATAACTACGGCCAGAGAGTCAAATAGGTCGGGAAGAAAGAGTCTGAGGTCGGGTCGGACGACATACATCTTGGTTGGTTCCACCACCACTAGAGATTGGACATATATATAATCTTTCTTCTAAAAAAGGGATTCTTATATATATATTTTGAAAATAGCTGCAAGACAAAAACCGAAAGCCCTTCTTTTATTGTTGTTCCTCCCAGATACATGGCTTACATACCCGGCTCAACATTCTTGGAAAACAATCGAATCGAGGGTTCGGGAGCCTATAAGTGGAACGTTTGCTATGCTATAAGGACTGTGCGCCTACCCGGATTGGCTTCGCTATCGCTCCCGTGTAGGGGTCGGTCTATCCCAAAAAAGGGGTCCTCCTATCTGAAAGGGATTCCGAAGCGAGCGAGTTCCCTATTCCGTATCTCGGCCATCTTATCTGCAAGGGCGGCTTCCTCCGTTTCTGGTTTGCATGTCTTTCATTCTGAATTGCCTCCTTTGACTCGTGCATGCTTGCGTTTAGATAGGTTAGATACTTCTTATATTAGGAGAATTATTGTAAAGGAGTAGTAAGGGAGTGAAACCCCGATCTAATCTTACACGTGCGAGGACAGTCCTCTGAATAGAGTCCATTGCATCCCACAATAATCGACGGGCAGCCCTCGTACATTTAGCATAAACCGCTGAAAACTCGAAAGTCTGTCCACTCTGAGTGGGCAGAGCCTTATTACCTTATTAATAGGAGGGATGCAAGGAATTGATGCTACGAATGCCATAGCAAGTGAATCAGAATAAGCCCTAGCCCAGCTACTGATTGGAAAGTCTTATCGTCATCTGTATAAAGCATTTATCTACAGGTTTTTCACTTTTCATTCATTGAATGACTTGATTCCCAAAGGATGAAGGAAAACTTCTAGTGTACCCAGTTGCAGGTCATACACTATATCTTGCACACGAGATAGAAAAGTAAGAGTTCGGAGAGTTGTCTGACAACCTTCCCAGTTCCCGCTTCGGTTCCAAGAGAAAGGAAGGGGCTGATCCGATAGTGCGTGCTGGCCGGTTCGATACTATACTCCTTGCTTTCAGAGCTGGAAAGAGCGAGTGGAATAAACGAAAGGAGTTGAACGAAAAGATACGTATATCTTCGAGCTTGAAGTGAACGAACGGAATACTTGAAGTGAGTCTAACTAGTATAACGAGTAAGACAACGAGTACTAGAGCTCCCTACTCTCAGTGGACTACTTATAGGAGGATAGGGAAAAGCTGCGTGCAGTTCAAGAGAGATCGACCAAAATCAAAGGGGGGATAGAGCAAGGGCTCCACGCTCAAGGGACGGGCTATTCTACATAATACGGATAGGCGTATAGCCTTTTTCTTCTTACGATCCTATCGTTTCTGCTTCAGCGGAATATTCTGATTCGGCTTTAGCTGCTTCGTCTGTATCTTCACATTATTCAAATGATCCTGAAGCGGACCTTTCCTTTGTGTTTGTTGTAGCTCGCCCTTACTTAGCTTCCTTCCCTGAGCTAACCTCCCCTACCACGTTTCTATATGCCATTAGGAGAAGTCAGTCTGCGCAATCCGCAATCATGAACCCGGCTCTGCACTAAAGAAAGGTGCGTCTGTATTCACTTTCATTCAGAACAAGCAACGGCTGAGCTACCGCGGAAGCCTGTGTGAACAAGCACCGAACGGTGTGAACAAACACCGGCCGGCTTCTTGCCGGTGTGCGTTAGTGAAGCTAATAGTTCGGATGCGCATACGTTTTCTTGCTCCGTTTCCTTGGTACCCGAACCGGAGAACTATCCACAAGACCGCTTCATGCTCCAAACTCGAGAAGAAGCTTTCGAAGGCGCGTGTACCATTACTTGTACTTGTTATTCCACTAGTGATTTTTGGCAAGATCAATATATAGTGATCAGTTATGATTGCTCAAACTACGGTACATAGTTTCAAGTTAGGCCTTACTTCAGTCTGGTCTCCTCTCCCAGGTCTCAGCTTCAGGCTCCCACCGAAAAACGTATGAAAACGGCAAGGCAAGCAAATGCACGAACGTATTGGAGGCTTTCTCTCATAAGAATCTTATTTTCATCAGTATACGCCTGATCGGCGAGTTCAGTCACACCTATAGGTCCGCTACTTCAAAGGCATCGCCTCACTTAGATCGCCGGGGTTGGAGCTTCTTCGACCTCTAGCCATGACGCTCCTCCCTTACCTTGGGCTTCAGTAGGTTTCCTATGCTAGTGAATCAGATCTTTGGCTTTACCGTGTTACTATTCGGAGAATGGAGGTGATCTCTCTCTATCTTCAGTCAGTCATTTCTACCGGCTCCGGCTAACTTCCTTTAGGAAGGAAAGCAAGTCCCATCGATTGAGCTGTTGATGGAATAAGGGCTGCTTTCAAACCTGAAAGAGGTCCAGGTCTTGGAATCGGGCTAGGAGCAGCTATTGAATTTGTCCAGTCGAAAGGGAAAGGCGATGACTATCAGTTCTGACTCTTTTTCCAAAGGAAGCGAGTGGAATATAAGACAGCGAGTAAGGGAGTGAGTCTGTCCAAATAAGCTCTTAAGAAGCGGAGTTTCACTCGACAAAAAGGGTTTGGACTGAAACCATTCTCAGACGGAATCGACTGACTTCTAGTTGCATCGGATCTAGAGATCTGTTGCCAGTTCCGATAGAAGGAAAGGAGTAAGGTTTAGGCTTTACCCAATAGTTGTTGAACCCGAGGTTGGTAATAAACTGAAGCTGCTCAGTCTTCTAGCATAGCGGAGTGAGATATATCGAAGAATGAACTTAGCCTTCAACCACAAATGGGGTCCTTTAGGCAGCCGATTGCCCGTTTGCTTCCACTGGCTTACGTCGTGAAAACCCGTCAATGAAATAATGAAATGAAGAGAGGGGCTTTTCCCATCCTATGAGCCCTGCGAGCTCACGAGTCGTCAGTCACTCGGAGGATTTTATCGACCGGAACGCAGCGACGAAGGGCTTACCCCGAGACCTAGCATCGTCGAAGGTCAGGCTTAGGGCACGAGTTCTAAAGTGAATCATAGGGGGTCGCATATATAAATCAGGCTTGTGCAAGCAAGGGACACTTTACTTCAAGCGAATAGTGCTGCCTCGCTTTAGCTAGGCTGAGAATACGATTTCCGACATTGAACTTCAAAAGAAAGGAGGAGAAGACGATCTGCGGCTGCAAGTGTGCATGAAATAGCGCGTATATAAGAGCTGTTTGAATGGGTTGTGTCAGCCTTTTCCATGTATTGCAATTGGCAGATCACAAAAGGCAAGCAAGGCCATTTATCTTATCGTTGGATGCGCAAATCCCCTCTTCGCCCAAGGAATGCTTACCGAAGGGAAATGTTAACTACTTGAATAAGAAGACCGGAGTCTACCTTCGCATTAGGAGTTCCCTCATTTCAGATTATGTAAAGTACCCAAGGGCGTAAGCCTTTCGGCTGGTTTAAGATGATGAGAAAGAAATGAAAGCCCATTTCGGGTTGATTCGATTCCCCCGCTTGCCCAGGAAATGAGTTGCGTAGCGGTTACCTTAGGGTTAGGGAGGGAATAGCCTTTCAGTCTACTAGCAGCAATTCCATAGCTACCTGAAAACACACTTTCTTTTTTTCTTAAGCATCCCGCCTATTCCTTAATGTTAGCTCAGACACTAGGCAATAGAACGAAGTTAGTTCCTAATTCCCACAGTTTTTGCAGTGCTTCTTCTACCCATCTCGATCAAAAGCCCCTTCTTTCCTCGTCCGAGGGACTTTTTCTTTAGAATTTCTTAATAGAAAGAGGAAATCCGCTGTTCGGAAGAGAATACAGAGAATCCGCGAGGAGCTAGAAGAAGACCGTTGCTATCCGGCTATCTAGAAATTCAATGTATGAATAAAGGGGCTTTTAAGCGCTTCCCTCGTCTTAGAGCTGCGTATTCAATTCGCATCAAAAAAGTGAGAAGGATTTGCTGCCGTTTAGAAGCACAACATGATGCATATCCGCTCTTAGTACAAAGACGTGCAAGACTTTTGCCACGAAGAGCTTCTTGCTCTCTAGGCTTGAAGGCGGCAATCTAGCTTCTATTGAAACAAAACGAAGGAACTTCCGGAGTGAAGGTTCAGACTTAAGGCTAAGGCAGCGAGTGAGCCGAGGAGAGGTTGAGTGAAATCAGCAGCTAGCCTTTTCGGAATAGGAATGCCCGATGTTCTTGCTCTTCTTCAGTCTTCTTAGGATGAAGCTTTCACTGGAATTTCCTACTCTAAGTTCAGTGACCTGGCACAATCTAATTATTAATTAATAGAACCCAGAACAGGCTCAAGGCCATCTCTTCCAACATTTTCTTACTTCTATCCCTTTGAATAGCAAAGTTGCCCGCGTCTCGTAAGGCCAAGAGTTCTGTCATTCCTCTCTGTCAACTCGAAGTCTAAGGCAAGGAACTTTCAATTCCATTTTCTTTTCTTTTCATAGGCTCTTTTATTGAGACCAAATCGTTTCTTCTTTCAAAAGAGTTCCCCCCCTCCCGCTATTACTACTACAAAGAGACTAGCCGCGGCAAGAGATGAAATAGGACCGGAGTCGTTCAAAGCGAAAGAAGTTCCGATCACAGACAGCTTCTAAAAGAAGAGAAAAGAGAAGAGGGGCAAGGGCGGCAAGACCAGAGAAGGAGCTAAGACCGCTTAGGCCTTTTACTAATGCCCCCACACTAAAAGAGAGAAATCTATGTAACTTTGGATCTTAGCAGCAGTTTCCGAAAAGACTAGTAGCCCTTATTCCTTGCATCAACAGGCAATCCCGCATAAAAGAAAGGCTACTGACTTGGCTGATTCAACAAACAAGGGAAAAGGGCATCCATTCAAACAGCTCCCATTCCTATGTTGACACCAAGAAAAAGAAACCCTGGAGCCTTCCTCTCTATCCATTCCTTTTTCATAATCATAAAGGATGGAAATGCTTAGCTTACTAAACCAGCAACAGCGGAGTAAGCTCCCATATCCGTGAAGGACTGCTTTCCAGCAGAGGAAAACTTCTCGTTGCTGCGCTTGCCGTTAAAGAGTAAGATGCTGATTCTATAGCAGCTCCGATTCCTTCACCGAGAACAAGAAGGAAGTCTTATAGAACGAACAAGCGCTAAAGAAGGGGGTGGGATCTCTCCTAAAAGAAAGAATTGACCTCGAGCCTGTCCTACTCATTCTCCCTTTCCCGTTCCTGACCCTGAGTGTGGAGGGGTTAGCCTTGAGCCAGGTCTTGATTGTTTATTCCATTTTGTCAGTTTAAGTACTGGAATGGGAGTTACAGATATTCATTCCTAAACTATGTCACCGATTGGTGACCTGATCCCGCTAAGCAAGAACAGCTACCGACACCAACTCTATCTTAACGACCGGTAAAGCCCTCTCTCTAGGATATGGCACTTCACTGCTCGGAGAGGAATGAATTCTTCTCCAAATCATCTCTTCCTTTATTTAAGTTAAGAAAGAAGTCAATTACGTTCGAGCTTTTTGTCAACTGATTCCACTCAAGCAATAGAAAGAAAGGCTATCTCCTCTAATCTCTAACTATGCTGAGTTCAATCAAGCTAAGAACTAGTCGACCTCCTTACTTCTTTACCGCTCCTTCCCCTCACCCTCAAGTCACGACCTAATGTAAGTTCTTTCAGTCCTTTTCGAGCTAGCATAGCTGCTGATATGGAATAGCCCTTCTCTAGCCTGGAGCCTGGAAAAGCAAAGTCCGATCTACGATACGCCATAACCATCCACCCCGTCCCGAGCCTCGTTTGCTAAGCGGGCTCATAGTCCAAGCCTCTTGGTCCGAGGAAGGGGAACCCCATCGTGCTGGCTTGGCATGGAAGGAGGGCTACCCAAAAAGTCTTTTTCGCAGCTTGGTCCGCGTAAGCTCAATGCTTATGGCTTTACCCAGCATTGCTGCTCTTCTTACTATGTCTAAAATGGGACCGCGAAGACAGCCCACCACTGAAACTTGCTTTGCTCTCGCTCGGCTCGCTCCCACCTGTCTTCTTCCCACTATAGTGAAAGATCTTTCACTTCACCATAGCAGGAACCTCACTAGCCTTCTCGGCCAGTTAGTCTAACCACAGGGATCCCTTCCTGCTTATCCACCCACCGTAAACGATTACTAACGAACTTGGAATACGAATGAGATCAAAAAGGCCATCATTGGGGCAAACGATGCAATAGCTTCGGTTAGAGCAAAGCCCAAAATGGCATAACCAAATAATTGTTTTGCCAATGATGGATTTCGCGCCACGGAATGAATCGAGGAACTAAGGACGTTTCCAATACCGATAGCAGCTCCCGCTGAAGCAATTGTAGCAGCTCCTGCACCCATTGATTTTGCACCTTCTAACATCTCGAGTTTCGAATTCTCCTCACGCTTTTTCCATCACGATTTTCTCTTCGAGAACACTCGCCTCGTCGATTCTTCCCCTCGTTCTTTTTATCTTGGACATTGAGATGTTCATGCAAAGCATTCTTTTCTACCCTATGTAGGCGACACAAGCTACGGAGCTGTAGACTTAAGACCTAAGGATATTTCTTTGACGGGTGATCGGGTCTTAGAATCCTCAGGAAAGTGTAAGCACCTGTATACAATTTCTATTTTTCTTTCTATATATAGATATGGCTTTCTCTTGATGGAATATACCAAGCTAAATCTTCTTTTTAGAACCACAACTCAGTGAAGTAGGCGACAACTGCTATTAGGGTCTGTCTTAAGGCATTGGCTCTCTAAAAAAAGGATTTCCTATCGTTGCATGGGTTCGTTTTTGTATAAAACATATTGACTACAAATTGAACTAAAGAAAGAATGTTGACTGTTCGACAACGTGAAGACCGCAATCTCGACTTAGAATAATCAAACGCCCATCACGAGTCACATGGGCACCCCCACCAGGTAGAATAGTTGTGATATCCCCATCAAGATCTAACTCTAAGAGGATACTATTCATTTCTTCTTCACACTGCTGCTCGCTTTGGAGACTAAACTATGTAAATAATACGTAACAGTAACCCAAGTAACGATAATAAGAAAGACTAGGGTATAGCTGTTTAAATCCCCGGTCGAAATCATCCAACATCAAATTGTATAAGACCTTAGTGATTAACCCAGCGTGTGGGATCCCAACTTCCGTAATAGAACAATTAATTCCATTTTGGTCATTGGTATCTTTAAAAAGGATGAAACTAAGGATATTACGTAGCTATCACGCACCAAGGGTGCCAGCTTTCGTAAAATTCTTTTATGAGGAATAGTACCTTGTGAGGGTGCTAGATTCAAGATGAAAATAGTTATAATCTTCCCCACTCCACCTAATTTGGCAAAGAACTCACGGCGATCTCTGGGAAAACCACACGACTGCTCCTGAAAGATAGATGAACGCATAAAACAACTATTCAACATATGCGTCAGAGCGATTAAAAGGAGAGCGTCCCTTTCACCGGGACAAACAACCCATTTATGATCAGGGTCCCCTGGCTGACATAAAGTTTCAACATAAAAATAAATCGCCTCGTCTTTGGGAATACTTAATAACTTAAGTGGGGACAATGCATACCTCTCTTCTGAGATAAGAATGATTATATCACATACGCTTAAAGGGGGCAACGAAAATAGATCACCAAGTTTAGCATAGACATATAATATTGACCGGGCAAGTTGCTGTGCGGAGCATGAATAAGGTGGATTTTTCCGTGGGTCCTCGCCATCTGAATCAATTCTGAACGAACAGTATCTCTATCTGGCTTTGTTATTATTACAGTGTTATCTGCACCCAGCCAGTAAGTAGAGATATGGAGAGAGGGGACAGCTTTGTCGCGGACCTTTCTTTGCTTTCTTTTATGAACTCCACTGGTCGTCCATGGATTATAGGGGCTTTCCATTGTATATAAATACACTTTCCTATCCTACTCTGCAAATCCCATTTTCCTTAAGCATATAGAAACCTATGATTCCAATTTGCATATGCTGCTGCTTTGGTGAGTTTAGTGATCATGGCTGGCTCACCTGATCTATCAGCTGAGTAGTAAGCCTCCTTGGGATAATTATCAATATCTCTTCCTATCAAAATGAGATTAGGAGGGCGCCCTTTTTAAAGAGCCAGCCTGTCTTTCAATAGAAACTATTGGCAATTGCCTTAGTCATTCTCTTATATAGTGTAGTCCCCATAGCAATGGGCCTCGGTCTAGTGAGGTTTTGCTTTTTTGGGAATCATTGCTAGGAATAAGGATTGAATTGCACCTGGTTTGCTCCTGTTTGACTTCAATTACCATATGGAAATGGAGATCGTCCAACATTATGTTCCAGCACTGCCCCTGAATTAATCAACCAAGTAGAAGTTGAAGTTCAGTTGGAATCCATATAGTCTAGTAGTTTTTTACTATGAATAGCCCCCTATTGTTGATAGAGAGCTTACCGCCCCGCCCTTTATAGTCGCGACTGTTGTCATGGAAAAAGAGTTTGTTTTCTGTCAAAGAAGCATGCTTAACACAGCCTATAGCATAAAGGCATTCGAGCCGCGTCTAAACTAAATGGTGGGCAAGGGCCCGTACTCTCTCTTCTGTGGATACGCTATCCCTTCCGGCTATGGTATGGGGAAGGGGAGGTGAGATCTACTCATTGATTTTATATTAGATGAGCGGCCGTACTATGATCGTTCGGGAGACATGGGCCCACGGCGCTACACACAAGAATGAATTGTTATGCGGTCGGTAAACTCTTTCCTTTCTGCGGGCAGCCTATCAAATCGGATCACGTATTTTGGAATATGTCGTTACATCATGTACATGTATTCGCCTTTCCATTATTTTGGATGTTCCTGCTCGTGCCCGGATAGAGAATGGGCACGACTCCCCCTCTCCCCGTTCTACCGTCCAAACAGGCCGGCCGTTCTAAGTTCCGGGGTTGGGTCGGATAGGACCAGATCCAATCGGATCTGATCGTAGCTTCGAGTTCAGGTGCCGTACTGCGGCCGGACCGGAAAGGAGGGGGACAGCGAACCTCCTGCCAAGAGGCCAAGGTTGCTTGCTAACTCTCAGCCACTTGTTAGAAGGAAGTGCAGCTTGATTGTCGGGGGGAATCAACGGGAAGGAAAAAAGAAGGTAGATTATTCTATTCTATTTCCTCCTTTGGTAAGGATTGGCTTTTTGTTCAAGGGTATGTTAAAAACCATCGTCTTTTCTTTGTTTGTATCACCGAGACACCCGAAGGGCCGGCCATATGTACCTCGGGAGCCCCGGCCCATTCAAATCAAAATAGAACGAGCACCTACGACTAAGGGGAATGGAATGTCGACCACAGGGTGAGAGAATCTTATAATACGAGGGCTAGTGACTGGTCAAGTCATTAAACTTAGTCATTTTGATCAACATGGCTGCAAGTGGACTGGGTTTATGGGGCTAAACTGACTACGACCAAAGTCGTGGCTACTTCAACCAAAAAAAGGGCGACCCCCTATTCAAACCAAAAGAAGTACCTCACCTCACTTACGAAGAAGTTGTTGGAGCTGGGCTCCGAACTATGAGAGTTTGCTTTTTCTCTTTCTCAGAGCGGTCTGATCAAATAGGGGATCAGACCACTCCTGGTGTTTTAACTAGTCATTAATGGTCGGCTTAATTAGTACCCTTTCGGTATGTGTTGCGAACACTTTCATTTTTAGCCTCTCATCTTCTCTAGAGAAGCAAAACTCGAACGGATAGAACAGATGGTCCAACTACATAACTTTTTCTTTTTCATTACTTCCGTGGTCGTGCCTCGTGGCACGGCAGCACCCGTACTATTGAAATGGTTCGTCAGTAGAGATGTTCCCACAGGTGCCCTTTTTTCCAATGGTACTATAATTCCTATTCCTATCCCTTCATTCCCTCTTTTGGTCTATCTACATTCCAGGAAATTCATACGCTCCGCGGACGGAGCAAAAAGTGGAGTCTTGGTCAGAGCAAGCCGCCCTATTCTATTACCAGACATAATTGGGAGAAGCTCATCCGAAACTAGAGCTAGAAACGCTTTATTTCGTTTCGTTCCCGTTCTTCATTTCCTTCTTCTCGAATCCAAGGGGGACTTCTCATATTTCGAATCTTTCTGCGGTGTGCTCCGTTTACTATTCTTTCGTACTTTCTTCTTTTTACCACGCGATAGGTCAGCGAAGCCTGAGCGGGCGCGGAGAAGGAAAGGCCAAACACTTCGGCCTAACGGGAATGAGCAACGACGAAATGAGAAGATGAGGTGCCTCGGGCACCCCCATTTAGAAAGAAGGGTCGAAGGTTTTGGGCCTGTAGCTTTCCCCGTCCCCCCTTCGTCGGGCGGTGCTTGTGTGGAGGGTGCGCCACCTGAAATCGGGCTTGAAGCTCTCACCTTACCAACAAGCCGAGAGCTGATGGCTGTTGGTCACGACTACTATCAAAAAGCTCCTATGAAGATGAATATTTCACATGGAGGAGTGTGCATCTTTATGTTGGGTGTTCTTCTGTCGTGCGACCCGGCGGCTTATGTGCGACCTGTGGCCCACGCCTCCTATTTGTTCAGGGCGGGCGGCGTGAACTCTGATTCGATCCGGGTATTCAATCCCGCCGCTGAGATGCTCAGTTGACTCCTTAACCTTGATAGGAAGATGGCTTATTCAATAATTCGTGCATAAGGGTAAGGAACTTTGGATGAACTAATGCGAATGGGTGTAAGCCTCGCTGCTCGGAAACACCCAGTGCTGACCACACTGAGAGACACGAAAGCGCAGGTAACGCCAGTTGGCGAAGTGGCGTTAAGCATCCCTAGCGGTACGAAAAGAGGGGTCGTGATGATATCATCTACGTCCGTACCGCTCCTCGTGGAGTAGATCCCGCATCCAACCAAGTCTTTGACCAGGGAACGGGAGAATTCCCACTACCGCTGGAAGGCCAGCCGGGCCGTGAGCGCGGTGGGAACGGGCTTCCCAAGAAGCCAGCCCGGGCCGGGGTCAGCATAGAATGAAGGGGACGGCCCTAATCTTGTGTTGGCTTTGCCAACTTATTGGGTTGCGGGCGGAGAAAAGCGGACGTGGGGACTCGGGTCGGGGCGCAGCGTAACTAAGAGAGCCATTCCATTTAGGGCGAGACAAAATGGGCGGGCACGGGCGGTCTGGTGTCCGAGCCGATTGGTCAGACGACGACTACTTCACTTATTATTTAAGTATTAGCCGCCTATCCCGGAATGGGATGGAATAGAAAGAACGCGAAGCGCTAGCGCTACAGGGTCGGTTTTTTGGGGGGGATAGGCTTGTGAAGAAGCAAGCTTATCCCCGCCCCGACCGGCAGCTGCTAGGTTTCCCCATCTCTTCTAAACTTCCCCCGGTCTTCGGCCCGAGCTGTATGAGGCAAAAACTCGTCCCACGTACGGTTCGGAGGCCGAGCCCCACCCCAGCAGTAAGGGTGCGGCTTAGGTCAACTAACACAAAAAAGATACAGTTCACTCAACGATTGCCTTTGGGTTCCGAACTCCATATGGGGAAGGAGCGTTGTTGTTTGCGAGGTCTTGATCATTTACATGGACCCACTTTTCATTCCATTTGTGGGAATTTTATGATCTATAAACCGTCCCTAACGAGCGATCGGCTCATGTTTGAGCATGATGAATCACTTCGTGCCGACCTGTTCCCAATCCACTTTCCGGCCTCATATGAGAATGGAAAACTGGAGCATTTTATCCATCGGTGGATGAAGAATCGCGAACATAATAATTTCTGGTTGACCATGTTCCCAGAAAAAAGATACTTTCGAGAAAGGACGAGCACGACTGAAGTGGCTATACATACAAATCTATTTACGGATCTATATGCTTCGATTGGAACTGGAAGTTCCAGAACAGGTGGCTGGTATACCACAATAATCAAACTTCCTTTTCTTTTTTTTATTCGGATCGGATTTATGTTGGCTTCGTTGGGAGGCTCGCGTAGTTTGTTACGTCAGCTCCAAAAGGATAAGTTGCGTTGGAATTGATAAAGTTCCGTGGAGTTCATAATTGCATAAAAGGAGCCAAAGTAGTGGCTGCGGCGCGTTGAGGCACTTCTTCGACGGTCCCCGTACGCCTGGCCTGCCGGCCCGCTCTGAAGAATTCATGATTTATATATGTTTCAGGCCGGTGAGAGGGAGTGCGGAATAAGGATTGATTTCACTGTATCCATCGTAGCCCACCCCATCTACCTATTGTCGGAGGTCAATTGTTGCTCCCTCTCTCGAGATTGCAATCCCTATCGAGTCGGGAAGGAATGAGTAATGGGTCGGGGAATCGGGCATCGGCCCTCTTGGATCCGGTAGGAGCAGGAGTAGGTAAGTTAGTATCGATCCGGTGAAGAAAAGAGAATTTAGTTGATAGAGACGTTAGATCTGGAGGAAGCATCTGGTCACATATCCCAAAACCTTCACGGGAAAGGAACGGACTCACTCGCCCTACTTCTAAAGATAGATAGAAAAGGTTAGGGAGTCCCAGCTGCTGAGGTGGCGTAGTGAGAGGTGAGAGCAATAACAACAAAAGCGGCGGAAGATCCTGCAGTAGTATATTCGGTTGTTTGCGGTGGAATAGATTCAAGCGTCCGGGCCAGTAGATCCACAGCAAATAGGCGTTGACTTAGTTGCTTTTGCAGTTTATTTTAATCCCGATGTTGATCCGACGCAACTTACCGGTGATAGTCGCAGCACCAGGAGCTTTCAAGGGAGGGGGCCAGGATCTCTAGTTCTGTTCTGGAATCAAAACAAAAAATGTAACTAAATAGGCAGCGAGCCGTTCAGATGAGACCCGAAGACCAGGAAGAATAAATAAGCAAAGGGAGGGGCTTCTTCCTTCAACAGAGGTAATGCTTATTCTTCTCCTTCCTGGTACTCTTGAATAAGGCAAGGCTTTTCCCTATTCCCTATCAAAAGCACTTTCAGTAGAAAAATGAATTCCTCTAGATAAGTTCCCTGTCGAGAGGGAAGAAAGGAGAATTTACTTCGGGGCTTAAGGTAGTTCAGTCACCCTCAGGTCATAATAGAGTCTAGTATGACATCGGTAGGAAGATAATGCAGCTAAGCCGAGACTTGCTTCTGAGGCATTTCAGACTTTACTTGCTGTTGCCGATATGATCTTTTCTCTTGTTTCAGAAGTGGAGTTTGCTGCTATCGTAGATAAGAGTGACAGAATTGATAGAGCGAAATCCAATTCCCTAGCTAGGTTTGAAAGGAAAGAGGAACTGCAGCTCGATTTGAGATGAAATCTGGCAATAGCTCTAGGGCATCGTACTCAGGGGATACGCACTCGGCTCGCTCAGGATTCTGTCTTTAGTCAGTTGGTAACTTTCTGAGCCTTAGTGCGCATGGCCTTGCTTCCTTTGCGCTCACCAATGAGCAGTGAAAGTCCCGGAACTTGTTAATTGACTGGCTGGCTTCCGAAAGGAACCGGAGCTCTTCTAGCCACTAACGGCTCATAGGCCTCCTCATCCCGAAAGGGAAAGGGAGCAGAGGGTAGGATATGATCACGTGAGGGACACGAAGGCATTAAGAAAGCAATCGCCCCCCCCTTTGATACTTAGGTTCGGCTGGCCTTTCACTTGCCCAGGCCAGTACACATCTCTTCTGGGCGCTAGCCGGTTCGCTTTTCTTTTAGCAATTTAAGGCAGAACCGGGTGCATTCACTTAAAGACTGCCTTTTCTTTCGACGTAGGCATTTCGGGCCTTATTCCTTTCCGATCGCACTCAAAGTTGTCACAGAATGGGATTAGGATTTGCATCAATCAACTATAGTATAACCAATGGTGCCGATCACCCCTAAAATGGTTCGAAGTCCCTGACTGAGGTCGTTGCATTACCTAAAGCCTCCTAGCGAGGAAAGCAAAATCTGTTCCAGAGATACCATGGTAGTAAGGCCATGAAGGTCTTCACTTGGTCACCACCTCCTTTGCTGCAGGTGAGAAAGGGCCTTTTCAATTTATTCGTCCTCGGGGACTCTTCCGTTAACTGCGGCGACAATACGTTCTTGTACCCGATTCTCAGAGGAATCTCGTCGTCGTCTTACCTTTGGAATGCCGTCGATCTCCGCCTCATTCCTGATCTCCTCGCTAAGCTTTTCTTCTCTCTCTAGGTTCCATTTCTTTGATCTTCTCTGCTTTTTTTTTGAATTTCCTTTACCTTGGACTAGCCATTTAACAGATTCAAAAGGACCGGAGTCGTTCAAAGCGAAAGAAGTTCCGATCACAGCTTCTCAAACAAAATGAATTAGGGAAAAAAGAGCATTCGTAGCATCCATTCCTTTTCCTTGCTTGCCTCCGTTGATTAGACCTCCTGATCCTAGTCCTACTCCTTTTCCTTCAGTCCTAGTGCTAAGAGGGCATATTCCTTATACTTAAGCATTCAGTTCCCTTTCAACCGGTAAAAGCTTGGTCCCAAAAAAGCATGAGAGAGTAGACTTAAGAAGAGCAGGGAATATGGAAAACAAAGACCCATTCCGTCTAATTGCTAAAATGCCCTTCAACAAGAAGATTCAATAGCACCCTTTCTTCCTATTCCGGAAAAACTAGCTGCTGACTCAACCTCCCCTCGGGTCTACGCACTCTTTGTCTTTGTTTTTAGCATCGGCGATTGAAAGAGAGTAGGAGCCCATTCTATTCTATCTATCTCAGAAAGAAAGTCTCAACCCTTTGGTACGAAAGTAGGCCCTAGCTTCTCAATAAGTCATTCAATGAACTAACTATACTTAAGATGTGAGCTATACCTATTCCTTCTTTTCTTATCTCTTCCCTTTCGGGCCGGATCGGATAAAGAAAGGAGCTAAAGAATGAAATATTCATCAAAGTAGTCCTTACATCCCTCCGCAAGCATAAGAAGAGTCCGATAATGGCTGGTCTTTAAAGGCCATTAAGAAATTACATAAGTCAAGTTCTTGTGCTATGTCAAAAGTGAAGTTCTCCCCGCCCTGGAATCACTTCACTCCCAACCAACAAGCTTCAAACTAGAGGTCGCCAAGCCCATCATCTTTCAATAGTTCTAGACTTCTCACTATCAGTCTCTAAAGCTCTATCATCTTTCAATAGTTCTAGACTTCTCACTATCAGTCAGTTTTCCCACGTCCGGTAGACTTTCTTTCAAAAACCTTGACTAATAGAATAGTGAAATTAGAATAGGCTGAGAAAAGGGCTAAGAGAGAAGCTTAGGATATTACTTAAGTAAAGGGGCGTAGCAGTTCTTCCGTGATCAATCTCGTTCCTTTCGCTTTGCTTAAGCGACTACGTACCTTAAATTGTTCTTACTCGTTTCGTTTAGGTCAACTCGTCACGTCAATCCGTATCTAATAGCCGCGCCAAAGCTTCACTCCAGGTCGAACTCACTTCCATTTACAATTCCCCAATTCCACTTTTATGGGAGTTTACGCCCTTTCTCGACCCTATCGAGCTCTTCCCGAACCTCCGCCTCTCCTCAACGAAGTCATTAAAGTGGGGCAACTCGTATTCGCTAACTAACTTAGGGAACTTAGGCACGTCACCCCACTGTGAATCTATCTTTCTTTATCGCGCTTTTGATCCTCTCGATGGGAGAATGAATTAGTGGAAAGATCTGTTGTTCGATCTGCTGGGGGGCGATGAAACCAATATAGTATCGTTAATCCCCCTGGCCTGCCTTTCGAATGAAACAGTTATGAAATATCCGGGCCGGGTCTTGGGTCCAACAGCCGGATCGATTACAAGTCATCTCCTAGCCTTCTTTCCTTGTTTTGTTGCACTCATTCACTCCGAAATTCCATGCCCTAAAGTAAAGGGCAGGAGAGAGGGCAAAAGAAGGAAAGTTGCTTGCCCGAAGGGGAAGGAAGAGGGGCTTTTCTTTGCTGGCCTTTTCATCGAGAGATGCGGCCGTTGTTGTCTCTATGCCTTTTTGCCTATCTTACTCTTTCTCAAGGGACAGATGTCGACAATGCTATCATTAACATCTGATCTTTTTTATCTTCTCGAGAGAAGCCCAAGAATTCCGGCTCGGAACTTGACTCCTGCTTTTGTTAAAAAGTCCATACTTAACTTCATTTCATGTCCGAGTTCGTCATTGTCTTACCTGCTTTCCTGCAGCCTACTTAAGCCCGGAGGAGAATGCTTGCTGTCAGCTTCTATTCTCTATTCCTATCCGAGTCTATCTTTCAGAGAGAACCTACCCCTTCCACGGTACCCACCTTCAAACAAACTTATACTAATGAAAATGAAGTAAATATGTCAATCTTGATCTCGCCTAACTCAGTGTACTCTTGAGCCTTTCACAAAGGGAATTCATGCAGGCAGTTCATGGATAGTATAAACATTAGGCTCCGGTTTGCCCTGCCTTTGTCTAATTCCAAAGAGTTTAAAGTAGATTTCAGACTTCAATAAGTTTCCCTCAATGAAAGCGGGGATTTCTGCCTAGCAGTAGGTGTCAGGTGAAGGGGCAGAGACGTCCTCTTTCTACCAGACTTGTCTCATTAATGTGAAAACTGGCAAGCCCACGGAGCGGTGCCGGTGCGCTAGCTTAAGGAAAGCAGTTCGTTCAGGATGTTAAACTTCGTATTCAATCGGGAAACCTTTAACATATTCTTCTTTTTTCTCTCTATTTGTGACCATTCCCACTTCAAAGTCAAAGATTAGGAAGATTCTCCTGATTTTTGATGTTATGGCCTCCTACAAAACTAGAAACGAATTGGCTTAGCTCTCGAAACTACCGGCGAAGGAGAAAGTTGTCCGCAATTCATTGCCTATTTTGAGGCTATAACTGTAATGAAAATATCAGATGGGAGAAGGAGAACCGGTTCGGCAATAAGACCTGGGAAGGGAGATCACATGGCCGGTCTGCGAAGAACAATCAAAGGAGTTTTCACTTCCTCAATTTAGGGCATTCTAGTTAGACATGCTACCTTCTCGATGTATCGATTCTTGGTAGACAAGGCTGGTTTAGATTGAGACGCCCACCTTTCGGTCCGGGGCTGCAGTTTTCTCTTTCTGTCGGAAAACGAGCTTCGCTTCTGGCAAAACATCGGGAGGGAGTGCTACTGCTTCCTTAATTCATCAATTCCCATCTATGAAAGGGATCCAATTCGGTATCTTGCGTACGAATTCATGTTGTCAACGAGGATCTTAGCCCCTTTCCTTGTTGTTTTCCCGTAAAATGAACAAAAAAAGGAATGCCTTTGAGTGAGAGCAGAATGTAGGAACGAAGCTTCCCGGAGTCCATCGATTCATTCCCAATCCCGTCCCGTTCTCTCACCAACTTGAATAGCTTATTTTCCTTCTCAACTCAAGGTGATCTAAATATCATGTCTACGACCCTCACCTCCCCGGAAAGCGCCTTCGTTCCGCATCAATTGTACAATAAAATATATCTCGATTGGACTAAGGAAGAACAAAAAATCTTCGCTCGATTATTATTTAGTTTCTCCTGTTACCTTGTTTCAAAGCTAGCGCCCCTGCTCTTTCTATGAGTTGGCTACTCCGTTGTACGCTATCTTTCTCTTCACACCTGGCCACCCACCCCGGTTCCTTTCTGCTTTTTTTCTTGCTACGGGATTAGCCTGTTTGGCGTGGTTTGTTACCTAAAAACACCATCCTTTCTTATTGGCGTTAGGGAAAAGTAGAATTTCTTTTTGAATCCCTGGGGAGTTTCACGCTCGAGACCAATCATCTATGTAAAATAGATGAGAGCGAGAAAGAAGGCTCGAGAGACCTGTCTGGAATCAATCAACAAAAGCTTCACTTCACCTGCACAAGCACACGGTACTATACTAATGGAAGCCCTACCTACCGAGGAACCACATGAAACGAAGAATAAAACTTAAAACTCGATAGAATGCAATGTAAGGGTTACGACGGATGGGACCTTAATAAGGCAATTTCTAAGATAAGACGGACGACTCGGCTGCCTTCCCCGCTAAAAATCTTTCCCGACGGTCGCTCAAGCACTTTCACGCAACAAGAAAGCAAAGCCTATCGTATCTCGCGCCATCTGAATAGGTTTCAAAGCAAGCAGTACGGCGCAACAGAGGAGCCCATTCAGTATCGTCTTTGTTTTAGAATATTAATGCGTCCTGTCTTCATGTTGTATTATTCCCATTGACTGTGACCAAACTGCGTTCCGAGTGTCTTTGTAGAGAAGAGATAAATCTTCCCCTAAGATAGTCAGGGATAAACCGCTCTACAGAACAGGGAACAGGAAGGAAAGTAAAAACCCCCGATAAGAAAAAGCAATCAGCCGCTGTCACCGACCGGGACTCAGATCGGATGGTGGAGTACTATTCTACCACAACGAGACAGGTATCATCGAATCGAAGGCCGAATAGAAAGCATTCCCCCCAGTTAAGAGTGCTTCTGCCCCGCCAACAGCGTCTCCCCAGGTGCTCATGTTACTTAACAAAAAAGCATGAAAATGATGACGTAGGGTGGAAACCCTTCGTGACTGCAATCGTACGTTTTCGTCTTAAGAGAAACAACCTCTGAATCCGGTTTTGTCATTAGGATAGGAGGGAAATCGACAGCTCGACGGAGAGCTTGCCCGGCCGCCATGGATGACTTGGGGAACCTTTATGTCGTCGTTCGCCTCTGAAATCCCGGGTTTTTGAAAACGAATTTCTTGAATTTTCATATATCTATTTTTCATATAGATCTATGGGTACACTGATCTCCGTGTGAGATTTCTTTTGTCATTTTCTTTATACTCAATTTCTACTCATCAGCTTGAAAAGAAGCCTCTCTTAAGTTCAAGAGTTTAGAAAGGCTCTTAGCATGGGAAGGAGCTCAGACTTCCTTAGAGGGATATAAGCTAGAACGACCTTATGTACGGGTCTCGGTCATTATCATTATATAGACTAGATCTAGATAAAATAGGGCAATGAGTTGTTAGAATGAATGAATGAGGTCGCCGCTTCGCCCTATGGAAACTAACCTTAGTGTCCATGTCGCGGGAAAGAAGCTTTTTGAATCAATAAAGGAAGCCTATTGAATCAGCTTTTGGGAATAGAAGGGGAAGGGGAATATGCCAATGAACTTGTTGCAGGGGACAAAGCTGGGGATGGCAAGGTTCTTTATCAATGATGCGGCATTACCGCAGTTGTATGTACTTGCATTTCTTTTCTGCTGTTAGCATGCTTTGATGGCATAGAATCAATAGTTGACACGCACAAAACAGAATAGAAAGAAGGGCTCTTTGAACGACTCCGGTACTATCTCATCCGCTGCTCTAGCTAATTGTCCCCCCTTTCCAAGTGTGATTTCTATCTTATGTATGGCCGTGCCTAAGGGCTAGATTCTTCTTTTGATCAATTCCCAAACAGTTTTTCGAGCTTCTTCCAAAGCATAGGGCTTTCTGGATGTAGATGATGATATCTATAGAGATGGATCTTATATATATCGTAGAATGAAGTAGCACATGGGTGGATATATATATATCCAAATCTGCCGAATCACTCATGTTATGATCTTCTACATCCTGGGTCTTCCCGTTCCGTCATCTGACTTATGTTCTTCATCTAGCATTCAGACCGAATGACTCTATGAAATTAGGTCGATACTTCCACATATTATGGGTAAGGTAGGAGACATCTCTATTTTTCCCCGGGGGAATCTTTTGAATTCCCACTGCTTAGCTTTCAATTCGCCTCTGACCATCAAATGAAATGTGAATAACCCGTCCTACTCTCTTTGAAAGAAGGGGCGCTTCCGGTTCTGTCGGTGCTTGAAAGAATTTTATCTTCTCCATATTACTATATCTCGTCAGTCAATAATTTTTTATGAGGAACTACTGAACTCAATCACTTGCTGCCCTTACTCTTCAGTTTTCTGTTGAGGTCTATCCTGCAGAGGTACTCAAATTGGATCAGTGATCGATTTCTAGGTTTCGTCGTAAACAAAATTTTTTATTTCAAATTACGTAAATCAATAGTTCAAACCGCACTCAAAGGTAGGGCATTTCCCATTTTTATAGGAACTTCTGTACCAGAAAGAATGGTATCTCCAATTATAGCCCCTCTGGGATGTAAAATATATCTCCTCTCACCATCCCCATAGTGTATGAGACAAATTTATGCATTTCTATTAGGGTCGTATTCTATGGTTACGATTCTACCATATATGTCTTTTTCATTCCGTCGAAAAGAGATTTTACGGTATAGACGCTTATGACCTCCCCCTCTATGCCTTGCGGTAATGATTCCTCTGGCATTACGACCTTTACCACAACGATGCTGTCCATAGATCAAATTATTTCGTGGATTGGATTTCACTTGACTGTCTACGGTTCCATTGCGTGTGCTCGGGGTAGAAGTTTTGTATAAATGTATCGCCATGCTATTAAGTATTTTGATTTAAGTTCTTTTCTTTATAAGAGTTGGAATAGAATAACCCGGTTGAAGCGTAATGATCATACGTCTGTAATGCATTGTATGTCCCATAATAGGCCCCATTCTTCTACTCTTTCCCGGAAGTCGATGACTATTGATAGCTATTACCTTGACACCAAAGAAGAGTTCGACCCAATGCTTTATTTCTGTCCTAGTTGATCCTGATTCGACATTATAAGTCTATTTATTTTTCCCCAATAACCGAATACTTTTGTCTGTAAATACTGCATATTTGATTCCATCTATAAATCTATTTTCTTCCCTATGAGTGAAAGTCTCAATAAGAATGCTAGTTCTTACTGTTCATTATGATATGAATATACCCCATCAATTCGTTATGTATGGATGATGAGATTCCATTGATACAGAGCCAATTCCAATAGACTTATTGATTCCAATAGACTTATTGGAGGGTCCCATTGGTGTGCATCCAGTAGGAATTGAACCTACAAATTCGCCAATTATGAGTTGGGCGCTTTAACCATTCAGCCATGGATGCGAAGCGAGTGAAATAGGTTTTGGTATTCTTTTTATGAGTTGGGCGTTTTAACCATTCAGCCATGGATGCGAAGCGAGTGAAATAGGTTTTGGTATTCTTTCTCGAGCTTCTATTTCTTCCGTTAAAGGAGATTCGAGAAAAGATGGAATAGGAAGACGTGTTTCCAGAACGAACAGGATACGGGTTGAGAAGGGGGAGTTAGCAAAGTTGGACAAGATTGGAATGGGCATAGGAATATGTATTGATGTACCGGATCGGCTAATGCTCCCAGGTTGATGCAATGTGTTCCACCAATTGACTGAAGACTTGATTATTGGTATATCGATCGGTCCAGCACGGATTGAAATAGGAGCCGGTTCGACAGAAAGCTTTTGAAAACGCAGTGCACCCAGGTAAATAAGGAACAAGATGAATACAGAGGTTAAACGAGCATCCCACACCCAAAAGGTGCCCCACATGGGTTTCCCCCGAAACCCCCCAGTAACTAAGGTAAACAACGTAGAAAAAGCACCTATTTCTGTACCGGTTCCGGAAGAGCGAAGAAAAAGGGGATGTTTTGTTAATAGGAAGAAAAAAGTGTTTATAGCCGTAACGATATAAACAAGAATACTCATCCGAGCTGCAGGAACATGTACATACGGAATACGAGAATTTCCACCTTGTAAAAGATCTAGTGGTGCTACCCGAAGACTTAAATAAATAGCCATCGCTGTTAAGAACAACCCCAATCCAATGAGAATTTGCGCGTAGCTTCTGGTCTTTGACATCAAAAAAGAAGGTTGGAATGACGAATGGGACATGTGAGAATTTGGTCTTAGCTAGTGGAACAAGAAAGACATGGATCTATATTCAATACGCAATCAAAGGATTTCTCCCCAAAAAAGAGAAGAATTTCCCTTGCTTTCTTTTTGCTCCGCTTGTGCGTGGCACTCCTTGCTCGCGGAGCGGCATACCGAAAAAAAGAAAAGCTGACTTATGGCGACTACCTTAGTTTTACTTTATATAGCTTTTCCCTTAATTCCCAAATCGAAGGCGTAGCTTGCAGTCTACAAAAGCAGTTATAATGCGTTTGTAGGGTGGGCTCTGGTCTGGCCCAACCCTTTCAATTATATCTATATAGCTCTTGTATGTCGTGGCAGCGAGGGGTCGCCCATACGGATAGAAAGCGATCCCTCGTATTTTTCCCATTTCGTTGAGAATCGATTCTGGGCTAAAGCCATTGGCCAGTAAAGCGCTCTCCATTTGTTTTTCTAACAAGAATTGTTGTTCCAACGTAGCGTTTATTTGCCCTTCTGTCCAGTTTTTTCCGATCAAGTGCAAGTGGAACGACAGCCGGCTATCTAGCTCCTGACGCCTTAGGGCATCCTGTAACAATGGGAATGGTTGGATCTCCGCCCCAACACCAACCGCTGCTGCTGCGGGGGCATTTTGTTGGGCTTCGTTCACACTCGATTCCGATTCCGATTCCGATTCCGAGCGAGAAGTTCCCCAATCTGCAAGCGCGGCAGCCCACGAAGACGATTGCGTTCGAGAAGTTCCCCAATCTGCAAGCGCGGAAGCCCACGAAGACGATTGCGTTCGGTCATCAGAGGGAGAGGGGACCAGTACTGGCTCTTTGTCGGGGCTTTGTGGGATTAATTGATTGGATACCCGAGAGCCATAATCTTTCCTAGGAACAGCTTCTACGACGATAGGCATAAAGGCATGATTAGTTCCACAAATCTCACTGCACTGACCATAGTAAACTCCTTCTCGTTGTACCGAAATAGAGGTCTGATTTAAACGACCCGGTACAGCATCACATTTGACACCTAAGGAAGGTACAGCCCAACTATGAGGTACATCAGCAGATGTTACAATAAAACGTATAGGGCTCTTTGCTGGTAGAACCACTCTATTGTCGACTTCTAATAAACGTGATTGACCCAATTCTAGATCATCTTCTGGAATCGTATAACTGTCAAAAGTGAGTGACTGTTCATCGGAACTGTTATAGTCCGAATACTCATAAGGTAGGGTCGACGCCCGCCTCCCCCCAAACTGTACTTGCAAGTTTCCCCGCAAAAAGCTCTCCACGCCTACTCTTAGAAAGAACACTATTTTTCTTTAGTTAGGTAGTTCTCCCGACCGTAAGACCCTTTATGAGTAAGGTTAATCGAAGGCCGGGGAAAGTTTATTGGCAAGAGGGAACCATTTCTCACCCAGCCCTACCTACCCTATGTATTCGAGGGAGAGGCTGGAACCGAAAAAGACCAGGTTCCACACATATGAGACAGGCAGAAGGTATGGGACGAGCAGTTTCTTGAAGAGCGAATTCGATCCTATAGTCGTCTTCTTTGTTCGAAAAATGCACAGTGGAAAGGGATGCTAGTCGGCTCGGCGAAGTTGTAGCCCAAAAAAAGAAGATCCAGAGTGATTCCTCACCTATCCTGTCAGGGGCCCAGTGGAACGCTCGAGTATAGATTCCCTATGCTCATGTAAACGGCCGGGGCCGGCCGGCCCGTAGATCTAAAAGGATCCAGCCATAGGCCTGACCGGATATCGTTTGTCCACAAACAAAACAAAAACAAGGTTGGTTTTTAGTAGTAGTTCATGAGACCTCGAATTCCCACGTTCCAGCGTGCATTATGCCAACAGGTCCCACCACCAACTCTAGCTGAGAAGTTGAGTCACCCTTCTTTTTTTTTTCAGAAATAGAATAGAATAAAGAATGAGATAGTCTATATCCTGTATCGATCATAGGATCACTCTATGAATAGGTCAATTCTCTGTGACCTCCCACCGTTCACGACATCCCTTGCTTCTCGCAAGAACGGCTCCTCGGTGGAGGAGTAGAAGCGCTGGTCCCCTTCGGTCAACTTGCTTGTGCCTGCTGTTACCTACCGTAGGACCTCCGTCCCCGAAGCGAAGAAAGAGGAGCAGGAACAAGAGGTTGTCCTCTCCTTACAGTCAAGTGGCTTTCCGCTCCTCTCCCGGCCCAGTAGTTCCGCAACTACTACCGTGGTTGTTGCCAACGGGGATCCCCCATTCCGAAAGGTTACTAGGCCGGCCGTTAGGTCCAAAGTTGTATACCACTGCTATGGTGCCGATAGATTCACTACTTCAGCGCCGTTATCGGACATTGCAGGCTGAGCATCTATTTCTCGTATATCGTTCCACACCGAGAAGAGGGATGTGTACCTCCAGCAACAACAAGAATGGAACCATAGGCTCCTATGCTGGGAGCATTTCGGGGTATAGGTCTAACCACCTCAACTCCCCGTTTCTGGCATGCTATAGTTATTAAAGTCTCTCGACGGCGGGAATGGGAGATTACCGGTAAGCCAGATGCTTCGCGAACCCTATTCAACTTTAAGGCATTTCGTTGCACTTTAATCACCCTCGTGAAGAGGCGCACTCCGATACCATTGATGTCCAATAGCTTTTATAGTAATGGCTGGATCTACTACTACCTCGTCCATTGAGTATAACAGAGCAAATGATGGTATAGCAATGAACATAGGGATGATACTAGGAAATATGGTCCGAAGAATCTCGATAGTAGTTCCATGAACAATCCTTTGCGGGATTGGATTTTTTTTATAGTGGAAATGCCATAAAGCGCGACCCAAGATCCATGATACGAAAACCAAAATCAGAATAACGAAGAAAAAGACATCGTGATGTAAGTCTGTTATTCCTTGCATTATAGGTGTTGCTGCGTCTTGAGATCCTAATTGCCATGGTTCCGCTGCATCACAAGGAGCAATTGTGAGGAATAGCCATTCTAGAACAATCATTTGGTTTGGTTCATTCTTTGACTGCTCTGCTCCCCCCAAAAAAAAGAGAGACTGAATTTCTTCCACCTTCCCTGTAGGAGTAGTGAAGAAGTATAGATTTAGTTGGTTGTTGACCAACGGAAAGCATGGGATCAAAAAAGGCAGAATTTACGCAATTTCTTTTCTAAGAAAGAGATCATAGTGATTGATGGCTCTTTCAATCCGGCGAAATGGAATTGGCGTGTACCAATTTGGGTCAGATTAATAAGCTTACGACCACTGAACAAACTTGGTTGACGAACATAGTTTATGCGCCGCTAATGTAGCGGCTTGTCGAGCATTTGACAAACTCACACCATCCATTTCAAATAGGATTTGTCCCCTGGACACACGAGCAATCCAACCCGTAGGATTTCCTTTTCCTCTTCCCATTCTTACTTCTGTAGGTTTCCCGGTAATAGGGATATCTGCGAGAACTCTTACCCATATCTTACCATTTCTTCGGAATTGTCCGCTCATAGCACGATGGAAGTGTCCGATTATAGCACGACGCGCTGCTTCAATGGCTCGATATGAAAGACGACCAGCTCTACAACTTTTAGTGCCATATCTTCCAAAACCAAGTTGTGTACCGTCCGGTTTGCAACCCCTACTACATCTGCCTTTACGATATTTACTATATTTCGTACGTTTCGGATATAGCACGTCCCCCCTTTTTTTGACTATATGAAATCCACACTTTGACACCTGAGATTCCGTAACGAGTAGATACTTCCGCAGGAGCATAATCTATTTTCTGGTTAAATACATTACGAGATGTTTTTCCATACTTTCCGCATTCAGTTCTAGCTATTTCTGCACCTTCTAATCGACCTGAACAACATATACGGATCCCCTCCACCCCCTTTTTCATTACTAATGGAATATCCTTCACTATTTGACTAAAAATGGAACGAAATGATCTTGTTTTGTTCCTCGGTTGAAAAGAGATGTCTTGAGCAATCGGAGAAGCACTTTGATAAACAGATTTGATCTTGACCGATTCAATTAAGGTATTAGTGTTTGTTCTATTATACAACAAAGATCGCATTTTTTGCACTTCGTTCAAATAATAGTTGTACCCGTACGGAATTCTTCTGTTTCTCAGTATGATCTCTATCATCATCTCTATTCCCCTTATCAATTCTCCTATCCTATTTAGGTCTATGAATTTCTCTATCAATTCCATTACCTTATCCTTACCCATGAGGTTCCAACATTTTCTCCTTAATTGACCTAGGAGTTGTTCCCGGGCATCCTCAAAAAAAAGGTTATTATACACCCCAACCCCATCCCTTGGAAAAAAAAAGGTAGCACCGAAGAAAGGAAAGAGCGAGATGGTGGTTTTTGTTGTTCCCGCGAAGCGAAGATCATTCGCTTGGCGAATAAAGTGGGTCACCCTCTTTTTGGCTTCGGCCAAACACTTTTTCTCGCTGGTCGAGCTTTCTACAAAAAAAGCGATGCAAGAACGTATTCTTTTATCTAAGCTTCTTCCCTGTGCATTAGCTCCCCCCATCGTAGATGGTTCAGCCACGCCCGGTGCCACGAAATGATTGAGAACTACGACGGGGTCGAAATGCATTTTCTTCTTTGTATTCAATAAGTATTGCATGACCGAATAATTCAAGGAAGGGCGGACTGCGGGGAGGGTCCTTTTAAGTAGATGACTCGTCGGGCGGTCGGAGCGGGACTTCTTTGGGAAAAAGAACTTGAATAAGTTTGTTTTTCTGAAGGAGTCGTCATTTTCTATCAGGAACGCTATGTCATTTTCAATCCCGGCGTATTTCGGATGCTTGAAGGCCCCGCTGACACGAAGTGATTTAGAAAGATTCTTCTTTATCGATGGTGATCGGTCATGGTATCCATAGCCTTGCTTCTTTTTCGGCCAAATCCTGATTTCGTTTTGCTTCTCCCGATCGTCGAGCCTGATCGACTCGACTCTTTTCCCTGCCCCCCGGCCTCTCACTTCGTTTCGTTCTTCTTCTGTACCGTCGCTTGAATGAAGACACCCGATCGGCCCGACTTTCCCAAATGCCCCCCACCGGCCCTTCTCCTTTACGGGTCTGGATTTTTCGCGTCGTTTCAGTCGTCGTGGTCGACGGGGAAGAAAGAAATGAATGAATGTTCTTTTGGGAAAATGTATAATAATACACCTACCGAGACGAAAGCCAAAGGTGAGTCTCGTAGGTGGACGTATCGAACCGAAATAAGATCTCAGATTGACATCTTGATACACTGATTTACCATAATAATAAATAGAGTCAATGGTGACTCCGCCGTGGGAAGAGCCGCTTCCTTCTTGCTTGATAGGGGGGGCTTCCATTCACCAGCGCAGACTAAAAGTGCTCTCCGAACCGTGCTGGATAGTCACCCATCACACGGCTCTCAAACCCAACCTGTGGTGGATCCCGGGAGACAAAGTCAAAACGCAACATCCTTTGCCCCATACTTTGAGATGCTCTTCTCCTGTTTTACGAATCCTACAACTCTCTTTACTGAGCGAGACTCCATCCATATCCCTACTAGTGGTTTTTCTTTCATTCAATCATCACTTGTTTGACAGCTTAAACTAGGCTCCACTTTAGAGATAGGTTTTTGGTCTTAATCAAAATAGGTCAAGGGCGCGTCGGAACGGTCGGTAGCTGCTTAGTCTCATCCGAGAGTTTAATCTCCTTACTCCTTACTGCTTTTTTCAAAGAAAAAAAGAAGGGGGTCGATTTAGGCTCCTTCCCTTCCACTGCGTAGCCGCGCTAGCAGGTACTACGAGCCCTCTGTCCCACGCATCTAACCAGCTCGCGTGGTTCACCGGTTCCACCGAAAACTCTCATTTGTTGAAGCGGAGCATAGTGCGCTTTAGGCGCTGAGCGAGAAAGGTCTCTTCTTTCCTTTCGGTTTATTCACTGATCTGAAACTTAGCACTTGTTTTCTTATTGATTCCCGGGGCGGTGGCATTCTTGAATGAAGTCTATCCGAACCGAATTAGCACTTCTCAGATCAGGCTAGGCCTCTCCAGCTGAGCTGGGCGCCGGGGCCCTGGATGCGCTAGCGATTGGCACATAGGGGAATGGTTGCCCGGGTTTCTCGGCCTGGTATCCTGCACCTCGCGTTCATGATATCTACATTCAACTGTGCCCCGGAGACACGGTCGAAGCACGCCCGTCCAGTGTGCTTCTTTCACGACATGCTATAGTCCTGGGTGTCTTCCAGTGGTCTTCTAGCCTTAGAAGAAGTCGTGTCCGCCCCCGGCATCTGCAACGTCCTCCTTTGATATTCTAATCTGGGAGAACTAAAAGACTGACCCATTCGGTGACTTTCGCGGTCGCCCTCACTAAACCAACTTGAATCTGAACTACGATTCAGATCAAGTCTTACCGAAATAGGATTTCCTTTTCGTGCCATATGCGCTTAGACTTTACTTTTTCCCCCTTTTTCTTCCCGGTCCAATATTTGTTCTCGAAGGTCTTCGTTTCCGTGTAGAAGCAAACTCTCCAAATTTATGACCAACCTTTCCTTCAGTAATCTTACAACGAACAGGAGTTTTTCCATTGTAAATTCGTACGGAGCAATCAACGAATTCCGGCGAAATAGAAGATCTACGTGACCAAATTTTCCTGTTAAAAAGAAGATCTCTCTTCTTCTTCATTCTCAAGAGGAATGCATCAACAAAACTGCCCTTCCATATAGATCGTCGTGGCATGAACGAATTTCTTCGCTTCGATTCCGCCCCTAAAGCTAGCTCCTACTCCTCCTCCTTCTCCTTTAGGATAGGATCCTCCTTGGTCCTTTTTACATAACACTCTCGGCCGCCCAAGAGGACTGGCTATCTTTCTCTTTATACGCAATATCTTGAAAGGCAAAGAAAAAGATCTACCGTGGCCCAGAATTCAGCCACATTCTTGGTTGTACAATCAAAATTCTCAAAGAAAGCAGACACCCATCCGCATTCATTTTAACAAAAAAGACTGTAAGGGGAAACCCTCTAACAAAAATATTCGTATATTCTCGCTCATCCGCGGGTTTTTCCCAAGCCAAAACCTACTCCTAAGAAGTTGCTGGATCGAAGTAGTACATTATACATCTGCCCGCCAGCAGCAGAGGCGGAGACAGAGTTGCCCCTTATACGCGATGTGGCGAAAAAGACTGATTCAACGAGATATGCCTGCATGTCGAGAGTGCGCTCCCTCTCTCTCAGCTAAGGAAAGAGATAGAGAATTCATGTACTTCGCGATTTCCTGCGGATCTATCGTATCGTTACTTCTCTCTGATTGTGATTTCCCATGTGCCGTACTATACCGCTAAGGAAAACAAAGAAGAACCAGTCACTTCGTACCTCTTCCCCTTTCTGAATCAACTTGTCCTTGCGCTTACCACTTCTTAAAACTTGCGAGCGAGTGTCGATCGCTCCTTTGCCTGGGCAAGATCTGACGACTCCTGTTTAGAAAGATAGCAGCCATCCAGACTTATGCCGAGAATAGGCTGCTAGAATAAGTTGTTTGAGAATAGGGTGTTCAAGCATCTCCTTCTCTCTAAGAAGAGCAATTAGTTCACTACCTTTCCTCTAACAAGCAAGTAAGCCAACTACCTTATCTCATTAGCGAAGCTAGAGTACATGAGTAGACTGCTTTTCTTAGTTAGAAAATGGAATTGATAAAAAAACTTTCTGTGGGCTTTGCTGCTCTCCCCAGGAAAGATCAGAAGGTCAGAAGTGGATTCGCCCTGTGTGCTGCTCGCGACGCCCCTGTAGAAAAGCAAGCTTCTTCCCCTTACTTATTTTATTAGTAATGACCGCCCTTAAGATGCCGTTGCGAGTTTGTTCGCGGTAGTATTTACGTTAGTAGTGCAGCCCTTCCTTCTTCCTCCTTCGCGTCAAATCTTTTTCTACAGGTCCCTTTTTCAAAAGATATGACGAATAAGCAAGTCGATCTTAGGTGCTTTGATTGGTCCGTTGAAGATGGATTCAAGTCCCAGCGGAGTTGCTGCAGCTATGCCCTTTTCCGAAATGCCTGACTTTGTTGAGCAGCTACTTTGCTTCCCCTTTTAGATAGGCTTTCCGCTTTCAGCCGTTCTTTCTTTCTCTTGGACGAGCATAAGGCTCTAAGCCCTTTGTTTACGACCTCCTAACAAGATAGCACCGATACGATCTCCCGCTGTGAAGTAGGAGGTTTTCACCGACAGAGCGCAATTAGACCACAACCGAAAGAGAAGGACTTTCCATGGTACATTCTGTACAGATCTTTCGCCCTTAGCTATTAGATTAGGCACAAATAGTCTATGTAGACCACCTGGCCTAGCAAAAGCGGGTTTCATTGCGTCTTGAGCCGCTCCTGCCCCTCACAATTCTCCACCCTCTGACCGAGAAAAGCCCACTTTACTTCGGAATGCCAACCTCCCTGAGCTTAGCCCTTTACGACCTTTTCCATTCATCGGAGAAGACTACGTCACCTAAATAAACAAAAAAGAGGAAGGCATTTCTCATTGTTGGCTAGCCTGGGCTCCACACTAGATTTTCTCTGAGATGGCGAGAATTCTTTAGTAAAGGCATGGCTTAAGCCCACTCGGGACGGGAGGTTTTTCAACGACTATTACAGCTCGTAGAACCTTGAGGAATCGAGACTAGTCTAATAAGTGACTAGCCTAGTGCTACTCCTCCACAGAAGACTTGCTAGAATAGCTACCACCCTTTCTCTTGACTTTCCTTTGCCCACGTCGGATTACGTACGAATCAATTAAACAAGCCAAACCAAAGCCTTTTTGCAAAAGCATCAGTAGACGCAGAAAGAGAAAGAGATCCTATTCCCCCATCTTCAAAGGGACTTTCTCAAAAAGCTGACGCTCTAGGGAAACTCTCTTCTTTATCATAGGGTAGGAGGCATCCAAATCTGCATTCCCATCCCCTTCTGAACCCGATGAGAGATCGAAGCACAGGAAAGGCAGGCTGCGAAGCGATTGTTCTCGAAGCAAAGGCCCATACAATTCCCTTTTCCTTATATAAAGAAATATGCCCTTTGATCGCTACAAGTATGTAGCCACGTAAACGAAAAGAAGGCAAGCTATCTGATGAATTTGCTGAAAATGCCAATGCCGCATCACCACCTTTCTTAACACCTGACCTCTTGACTAAAAGTCTTGAGCCAAGGAGTCCTTTTAGGATGAGGTTGATGCTTTTATAAGCTTTGATCGGAGCCTGGTCTGGGATCGATAATTTTCCCTCTACTATCAAAATGAAAAAAATTACGAGTAGAAGGGCTCATCCCAGAAGTTTTTCCTAGAGGTGAAAGTACTTATGCAGGGTCGGGTTAAATGAGTTCCGCGGGTAAGCAATTCGGTGCAAGCTCCAGCTGATGCCATTGATGTAAAAAATACATCTAGAATAGATCGAGCTAAATGTTGAATCATAAGTAGGAGGGATAGCGCTTCCTTTTCTCTTTATAGGTCTACTACTTGCCTTACTACTTATGCCTTATAGCGATAAAAAGAAGCTTCTTCCGGGACCGTTTTGACTTACCGCCACACCTTGCTTTTCTATTACGTTCTGCCCTTACATCGTAAAAGTAAGGGTGAAGCTATAGAACTAGATACGTAAGAGAAAGAGAGGAGAGCAGAACTTTACTTCTCTGCTGAGGCATAAGCAATAGCAAACAATCTCTAACTAAGTAGTTTTTGAGGTTCACCGGATTCCCTCTGGGATTATTAATTACGTATACATAAGGAATATTTAACAAAGCAGACCAGCACTTTTTATTCATTAATAGCCGTTACATGGGAATAAGGAAGCTTACACACACATAGACAAAGCAGCCAAACAAGATTACAAAGTGAACAACGGAAGACTACTAGTGATACATGCAAACAAAGACACTGAGCATAGGAGTAGATCTCCACCAAACAAAGAAAAAGAAGAAACACACTACTTTGCGTCTACAGACACTTATTGAACAAACTAAAAAGAGTCGACGAAGTCTTCTATTCTAGTCTTCCAGGCGACCGAGTGCTCCATGAACAATGAGCGTTTGCTGCTCCGCCCGCAGCGCTTGCTGCCTCTCCTCCAAACCCTCTATGCGCTCTTTGGTAGCGCGAATGCGCGCTTCTTTCCTTGCAGGATCCATTGTTCTAACACTTCTCAAAAAAGAGTTTAGCACTCTATGGTGCTGTTGAATTTCATTTTGGAGTTGCCCCATTTCGGCAGCAATTGCAGAAAGCCTGTTTGCAGCATCCATAGCTATACGTGCTATTACTCAATTTCTTTGGTTTGAATTTGATGAAGAAGACACTTATCGAGCCTCCATTTATAGAGTGGTAGAGTAATATCGCCATGCAGTACGAATTGCATGGCTGGCACAATTCTGACTACTATAACCACGCTGCCTGTATGAACAAACTAACTTTGCAGAACCGTTTCACCTAATCGATCGTGGTGAAGTCAGCAATGGATTCGGCGGATCATCCACGTCACGAATTGGATGGCAGGCACAATTCTGACTAGTTCTCCGCACTACTTTTCTGTGAGTGAAGACTATCATGCCTGTTTAATGAGCAAACTAACTACCTTGTGAACACCCTCAGAATCACATCACACTGCCTGTGTGAACAACCTAACTCACTTTGCATAACCAGCTTCAATAGTTAGGCCTAATCTATCACTGTTAGGATAAGCGAAATCGAAGAGGTTAGTTAGAAGGTAAGGATAGCATGATGAACGAGTTGCGGGTCTTTTGGATCAACAGCTACTTGGGTTTAGCCCGCTGAACATCATTTGGGCAGATCTGGAGGGCCTTCTTGCATGGACTTGGGCTTGCTTTGATGATGGGCAGGCCTTTTCTTCGCATAGGCCTTCCCTATAGTACTGGGGCTAACGCGCTAGGTCGAGCGGTCGCCGAAGCTTGCTTGTTAGTATAAAACTAACGAAACCTCAAACCAACCAATATCAAGACTACTCGGGCATACTTAGCTTTTCCTCCTAAGATAAGAGCTTTCCACCAAGCTTGTCACTTTTATAAACCTCTTCACTAATTACCTAGTAACTTTGAAAAAAGAATTTCCACTAGGGTAAAGTAAAATAAAGGGAAGATGAAAAAACGACTACCCTAGCCTAGTAAGTAGTTGTCTATTTCGCGTGCCCTTCCTGTACTGACTTATACTGACTTACTGTATACCGCTGTTAGTGGACTGGTCTATTGCTGTAGTATGCTGCTTACCAGTTATGCCGAAGAGAAGAATATGGAGGATTGATGACAGAGTTGTCCTTCGAATTCGAAGAACAAAGCTCTTATTGTTTGCTTCACCGTATTTTTTGATGCGTCGGTACATTTGACGCCGATAATATAATCAAAGTTGAGGCCCCGTGGATGATTTCGTTGAGCAATAATAATAGATTTACAGTCGAACGTTTGGATCAATCGATCCCTGATTTCTGTTGGATTTACTTTTTTTTTGTTTGCTTGCTGTAAAAAAATTAGGAAATGCCTACGAAAAGTAGAAACAGTTTGCATTTTTTCTAATTCCCTCGTCCCCCCCTGTTTTTGCCCTATCACTATTTGGAACAAAGCATCCATGCTTTAAGAAAACAACAGCTTCGTCATTGATTCCAAGTATAGCTGCTTCATTTTCTTAATATATGATATTTTAATAAATCCCCTAATCTTTTCTGAGACTTTTCGCCTATATCAGACTATTCGCCGCCGGAAAAGAATAAATATGTTTCTTTCGGGTTAGTGAGGAACATGATAGTGAAAGAGAGAAGAAAGGAAATCCGTTTATGGCGGCTTACCTTCGTACATTCAAGAACAGTTGTGACTCCTTGGCATCTATCAATGCACCGGTGTCCCAATCTGATATGTTTACATTCCTTCTTGCTGGCCTGCCTTCGGACTATGAAAGCTTTGTCACTACGGCGAAGCTTCAACGACCAAAACCAACTATGGCTGAGCTTCGGTCCAGCTTGTTGTTACATGAGTCTTGGCTTCAGCAGATGCATCCTATTACTCTGTTGATGATCTTGTATACTAACCGAGTCCGCACTCGCCCGAGAACACGTACGTCCTCCCTGTAATTGTCTTGTCTTTGTTATGGTTTCAGGGCCTACGTCTACCCGTATGGAGCCACCATCGGTACTAGTCCAGGAGGTCAATACTAGCGAGAGTCCCACAGCTACGCTAGTTCTACCGTGCTTTCCTTCCTTGGCCTAAGAAAGAAGGCTAGTAACTTCCCTTATTCATAGGGGCATTTCTATCGAGTAGTCACTCTTTCTGTCCTGACTCGGAAATAAACCCGATGGTCAATCTTTCCCTGGCTTGAGAGGTTTCATTTCAGGTTAAGCAGGGGATCTTCACTCTAATGCTTTCTTCAGCTTCATATAGGTGAATCATTGGTTCTTTTCCTCTCTTTCCCTCTCGCGAGCTTCCTTTCGGAGTCGACGTCGGGACGCCCTTTCTTGCTGATGGTCATGTTCTTCCTTTTTGACCCATGCTTTGGTTGAGGAGAAAAACCTTGTGCATAAACAACAATACCCCTAGCTTGGAAATACTATATTACCGGAGGTTTTTACGCGAAAAAGAACCCCCAGTCTCTGGTCTAGCAGGTATTTCTTCCTATTTTGCTTTTGTCTCAGCATATCTTTCATCAGCAGAGGATTCTTCGCCCCTTCTTCCACATCAACCCTCGTAAGTAGCAGAGTCCCGCCAGTTCACTTCCTTGAATTCTTAGTCGAGTAAGCCTACCAATAGCGGGAGCAATGTCCAGTTCAACCGAAACTACTGCTGCATAAAGGGCAGGTCCAACGGCACAAGACCTCCTATTGAGAAAAGAAAAGGTAAAGACTTAGCTTCCTAATAAGCTTTCAAGAGAACAATGTGTTCAAACCGACTAGATCAAAGGCATAACTTGGGTCTACTGGTCTGACATCGCTCCTAGAATTGGATCCGATCCTAGCCTAGCTTCAAAGAAGTCGTTACGCGAGAAGGTGTAGGTGCTGCTCGATCGAGCCAAGTAGTCCCTTTCTGCTCATAGTAGCCTTTACTACTCATAATGGCCAATACCCCTTCAACTAGAGTTTCGTATTCTACTCTGGAAGTGAGTGAGTCAAGATCTGCAAGGACTGAACCGAGCTTCCTCCTCCACTGGATCGAGTTCACTTACGCTTTCCCTTCTTCATCTCAAGGTTTTGGAACTTATTATAAGTAGCTCCCACATTGGTTTAATTATGGAAGCCCTGCCCTTCTATCTTTCCCAAGAGCTAATTCCGACATATCTCTCTGTTCGAATCGAAACTTCCTCTCTTTGTTGGAAAGAAGTCCGCTCTTCGGTCATCTATAATAGAAGCGAAGCAGCTACTGCAGACAGGACTTAGGGGTAGGCAAGAGAGGCTGGCTTCCTGCGAATATGATGCACCTTCTTAGTCGACTGAAGGTCATTGTAATACACATCGCGTGCTCGAATAAGTGGGTCCAGCCCCTTAAGTGATCTAGAGTGCCATGGTGAGGGTTTGATAGAAAAGGAAAAAGGAATGGATTGCATGTGGCCAAATTGCCTAGGAAACATTTTTTTGTGGGAGCGGGCCAATTGATGGCCATAAGAATAAAAAGGCATACCCTTATCTATAATAACAGCAAAGAAAAAACAAATAATAATCTCTTTTTTTTTCTGTCTTTATTTACTTAACAAAGACAGAAAAGAGTCAACCTAACGGATCGAACCTAAAATTCCGATTTTTAAATACCTCACAAGTCCTTAAAAGGCCTTAAATGCTCAATAAACGGGTGTTCCACTCATCTTATATGATAATAAACTATGTATGGGGATGGATCCTTAAGAAAGCTTGTCTAGTGGACAAAGGCGAAAGGTAGGCAGGCGCAAACTAAGGCTCAGAACAGAAAACTCGTGCAATCTAAAGAAGAAAGAAAAGAGTCAATCTAATGGATCGAATCCATTCGTAATTAGAGGAGGGGCTTTCTAATTCAATAAAGTAATTCGTACCAGTACTGCACGTAAGTCATTCTTTTATTAACTGACACATCTGTCCTTTACACCTTTCTATATGTATGTGCTTTAACCCTGATTACGTAATTTCTTATAGAAAGAAAAAGTCTTGCTTCTTTGGATTGAAGTGTGTGCTACATCTAACTAATCTTTATCTTTTTCCCATGCTTTCCGTTGGTCAACAACCAACTAAATCTATACCTCTTCACTACTCGTACAGGCTTGACTTAAGCTGTATTGAGGGAATCATCGAAAAAAAAATATAATATGGCGCGACTCATTTTCCGCTTTGATGAAGCTAGTCTGAACTCAAGTTCCAGTTCCAGTAATATAGCTTCGCCTTCGTCTAGTAGTTCATTCGGAACTAGTAGTACTGGGATTCAAAATCCTACGAATCAATCTACTACGACTATTGGCGATTTTAGTCTTCGGTCGTCCAGTACTCAGGTTGATGGGAGTGGTTCGAGTATTTCGAATAATCATGGTATTTTTGAAGGTCTGGACCCTACTACTTCTACGACTTTTGAAAATAGAGCAGACTACCTAAATAGAGCAGACTACCTAAGGGGTGAAATCTTTGAGTCCGTTCAAAAAGTCTTCAAAAATCATTGTTCAGATGAAAACAAATTACTCGCAATCACCGAGAATTTGCATAATGATGAAGACAGCACGGGTTTTCTAGGGCAGATTTTAGAACATTTAAAAGACAAACAGGGTGAGCACTATGACTTTGCCCTAAAACAATTTAACGAGATTGTAGGGGGTTCAGCCTATTCCAATGCAGTGAATACGAATGCAGATCTCGTCTCCAGCCCACTTGATCAATTTGAGATTGTGCCATTGATTCCTATGAAAATTGGAAACTTCTATTTCTCATTCACAAATCCATCTTTTTTTATGCTACTAACTCTCAGTTTGGTCCTACTTTTGGTTTATTTTGTTACTAAAAAGGGAGGAGGAAACTCAGTACCAAATGCTTGGCAATCCTTGGTAGAGCTTATTTATGATTTCGTGCTGAACCCGGTAAACGAACAAATAGGTGGTCTTTCCGGAAATGTTAAACAAAAGTTTTCCCCTCGCATCTCGGTCACTTTTACTTTTTCGTTATTTTGTAATCCCCAGGGTATGATACCTTATAGCTTCACAGTTACAAGTCATTTTCTCATTACTTTGGGTCTCTCATTTTCGATTTTTATTGGCATTACTATAGTGGGATTTCAAAAAAATGGGCTTCATTTTTTAAGCTTCTTATTACCCGCGGGAGTCCCGCTGCCATTAGCACCTTTTTTAGTACTCCTTGAGCTAATCCCTTATTGTTTTCGAGCATTAAGCTCAGGAATACGTTTATTTGCTAATATGATGGCCGGTCATAGTTCAGTAAAGATTTTAAGTGGGTTCGCTTGGACTATGCTATGTATGAATGATCTTTTCTATTTCATAGGGGATCTTGGTCCTTTATTTATAGTTCTTGCATTAACCGGTCTGGAATTAGGTGTAGCTATATCACAAGCTCATGTTTCTACGATCTTAATCTGTATTTACTTGAATGATGCTATAAATCTTCATCAAAGTGCTTATTTTTTTATAATTGAACAAAAGCGAGTCTGAATGGGTATACTTAGTCGTGGAGCATTCCTAGCCTTTGCTTTTAGGGATCGTTCCTGCGCATCTCCTTACTTTATAGCAGTTATTGCTCCGGTTCCAGAAGGTATAGCTCTCGCCTCAGCTTTTTCTTTGAAATCGGAGACTGTTCCAATTTCCTACTGAGATAGGCAAGCGGAGGGAGAACTAGACGTATCTTGCTAGGCAAAGACAGGTTAGAATGGATAGCTCGCGGGTGGGATTGACGGGATAGATCACTATTGCAGAAGGAGGTAGAACCGGGGGAAGAATTATGGCTATAAAGGTCCTCGCCCTCTTAGGCACATGGTTCTAAGGATTCAATCTCAAAGCGGTACTAAAGATTAGGCAGAAGAAGAACTATAACTAGAATTCTGCGCCCCTCCCCTTGTACCAAGAAGCAAGTTCGGAACATAAGGATAATGGGCTCGTCTATTATAAGTTATTAGTTTACGGAGCTATCTCAGATATCTCGAGTAAGGAGACGGGACGGGTTTGATAGTTAGAGTTCTATTTCTAGGAAGGAAGAGACTATCGGGAAGCTCACTCTCGGCCGGGCTCGAAGCAGAGGGTAGAACGTAATATCTCTTGTTGGTTCGGCTCATCAAGCTATTACAAAAGAGTCCTCGAAGAAAGAAGCCATTTTTACGGTATTTTCGCTTCCAGTCCGTAATTAGATCTTCAAGCTTAGTCCAGTCCGGATCCATCCTAAACCAAAGAGCGGGGCTAAGCGAGGGGCATAGCGATACAGTGTTCATACTCGAGTTGCTCAAATCCAGTAGGAATATCAGGAATAGTAGGATCTAGTAGGAGCTTGCCTTGGAATGCAGTGAGGGAGCCCGGAGCTATTGAATTATTTCATAACCCAAGGAGAAGGATAGGACTCTTTACCAGTATCATAACCTCTCGATGGGAAATGGAACTTAGATCACGATGTGAACCTACTTATGAGTGGAATTTCGTTGACAAGCAAATTCCCCAGAAAAAACAACAAACTAGTCAAAGGACAGCCTGCCTTATTCTTCTCCCGTTCGGGACCCCTATTTTCTCGGAGATAGCCTGGTCTGAGCTAGAACAGCAGATTCGTGAGCAAGAGCGTATTTCACAGCTGATTCAACAACAGCCATTTTTTCTGGGGAACTTTCATATGAGTCTGTTCTTTCTTTTAATCTACTATAAAGGTTCTAAATTGGCTCCTTAATATTAAGGATAATTACATTCTTGAAAGGATCAAGGGCTCTACCCTATCGCATAAAGTCTTAGGCTCTTATCGTCTACCTTCGTGGCTTTTTGCTCGTTTGGTCTCGCTATTTCATTCCTGGTTCTCTCTTTCAAGCTTCTTTCCATCCTGGGGATTTCTTCTCATTCCGTCCGTTCTGCTAGCTGGTGTCGCCCTCTCTCTTACTTATCTATTCCCATCCATCTTTACCTCTCCTACTCCACTACTTCCCTCCTTCAAGGCGTGATTAATGCGCCTTAAACCTCTCTCTTGAAAAAGAGCATTTTTTAGTGAAGCCTTAGCACGTGAACCCGTAGGAACAGGGCCCTTCTTCTTTGCAAAAAAGCTTCTGAATTATCATCACATCAGTAGGCGCAGAAAGAAAATCTTGGTATTGACTTATTGAAAATCTCTTTGAGATTGCTTAGACAAATCTTTTTGTGTGAGGCCGCTGTTCCCCACCTTTCTTACCTTGTTTTTTGGGCTTCAAATTCTGTGACTCATAAGCCCTCCGTATCTAAAGATAGATGGCTAAAGGGCGGGTTCCGCAGTTAACTAAGAAGGCGATTGATTGGCTTGGAGAGGAAAGGAAACCCGGGACTGAAAACAAAAAGGATAGGAATGAATTGAATAAAGAAAGAATATATAGAACCTTGAGCATTTTCTCTTCTCGGCAATGGTTGAGAGTAAAAAAGGGGTATCCGCATAGAAGGATTGCTGGTATACCGGGTAGATGTTTATCTTTTCGACTTCAGCGAAAATGTTCAAAGCACCACCTTCGTCAATTATCTTGATGTCGAAAGGGAAGAGGACAGGGTCTTACTTACTAAAAAGTCAAAAAAAGGGGGAGTTTCCTGTCTTAGTTTCACTTCCTTGAACTGGCTACTACCGCGCAACGTGCCCTTGCTTGGTGGGTCGTTAATTAATCAGTTTTAAAAAGAGGGATGGATTTCGACCTTGCTTTGAGTCGTCAGGCTAGTAAAGCGCTACTTCTAAAACGATCGTTAAGGTCATTCACTCGATTCCCTGCTGCCCGTTCATACCTTACAGCGAGTATGATAGATGTCTATAATATTTGGCTTTACGGTGTTTACAGGGTTCTGAGATTTCTTTTAGTTTGTATAAAAAAAATACCTTTGGTATAAACAACATTATAGCTCTATATTTTTATATCAGTAGATATTTCAGCGTTGCAGCAGCAACTAAATTAGTAATAGATTTGGCCTCTATTTCCTCTTCTCTCGTATCTGTCCATCTTTCTGATGGTGAAGGAAGAAATTATGAATAGAATTGCGATAATGGAAACGAAGCATGCGGCAAGGCCTCCCAATCGGGAATCTTCGTTCCTCTTTTATGATGATGAATGGAACTGCTGTCCCGCGTAAGCCTTTGGAAGCAAACAATCGTAAAAAGGAAAAATAGAGAAGTAGAGCTAAGGTAAAAAACATGGACAATCCTGTGTATTCGATCTAGTGCTCTCACTTGCCCCCAAGGGGCCAGAAGAAGATACCCAATGTTCAGGGTAGAAAGCCAGGGTTTGGTACTTTGACGAGCTGGCCGCCGAGAGAGCACTGAGACGAAGAACCTAGCTAGGAATTTCCCTGCCCGTGTCTACTTCTTGAAAAACCTAAAGGGTCAAGGTAAGCGTATCAAGAGAAAATGAGCAAAGCTTATGCCCGGCTAATTGAATGGAGTTCCCGGCTTTAAAGAATCAAGTTCAAGTACCGAGGAGATTTATTTGAAGAGCTTTGGTTATGAATGAATAGGCATGTGGGAACAGCATTGCTTGCATTGATTCAATTGATTTGAAGTGGCGGTTATACTAAACATACATATACGACCTTGAAATAAATCTGAGTCGACTTCTAGCCTTTTATTCTCTATCGCTCTCGACTGGTCCTATAGCTTGAAAGAATCTACAGGCTCCTTCGTGAAGTGATTCACGGGTGGGAATCACGAACGGTCTTAAGTGAGTAGACATCTCCCCTCCTTCCCTTTCTCTTGGACATCTCACTTGTAATCAATGCTTTCTTTCTTCCCATCCTCAGATCAGAGATGAAGTTGAGAGTCAACTGTGAATGGTGCTAGAGGAGAGTATGTTAAGACGCGTCCAAGCCAAACTATTACTTTCTCCAGTCGATGGTACTATTGAAAGGAGAATGCCGTGTCGTCCAGCGCACTTGACCAATCCTGGCCAACCGACCAACCATTGAGAATGGAACAGAGATTGAATTCTTCTCTGTCAACCCTTGCTCTTGCCTCGGCTTCGCCTTCCGCCTTATTAAGCTTTGGACTTCCACCTTAAGCTAAGCACCTAACCCGTGGGACGGGACCGACCTTCTCTTTTCTTTGTAATTGGACTTGCCCGAAAGAAAGGAAGCTTGGCGTGAGAACCCTCTAGATTAGGGAAATAAGAGCTTCTTGCATATGCGTAGGAAAGGACCCCATGCGGTGTGAGAAAGACTTGACTTCGGAATGCCAACCTCCCTTAGCTTAGCCCTTTACGACCTTTTCCGCCTTCTCACTGCCATTCATCGGATAAGACTACGTCACCTAAATCAAGAAAAAAGAGGAAGGCGTTTCTCATTGTTGGCTAGCCTGGGCTCCACACCAGATTTTCTCTGAGATGGCGAGAATTCTTTAGTAAAGGCATGGCTTAAGCCCACTCGGGACGGGAGGTTTTTCAACGACTATTACAGCTCGTAGAACCTTGAGGAATCGAGACTAGTCTAATAAGTGACTAGCCTAGTGCTACTCCTCCACAGAAGACTTGCTAGAATAGCTACCACCCTTTCTCTTGACTTTCCTTTGCCAAAAAAATCCCACGTATGAAGCTCTCGGATTACGTACGAATCAATTAAACAAGCCAAACCAAGGCCTTCCTTCTAGAGAAAGCAATTGTCCTGCTATACCCACAATCCAGCTGAATGAACTGTCTCGGAGAGCAGCGGAAAGCCACTTGACTCTAAGGAGAGGAGCAAGAAAGCAATATCTTGGGGAAAGGCCTCTACTCTACAAACCAAGTCTTTCTGACGAGGCACCCGCTTTCTTTTTTGATCCCTGAGTAGCATTTCCTTTCACTGAGGAATGGGCGGATGCTTTAACATAGGCGGATGTGGGACACAGAAAGAATAGATTCAGGTGCTCCTGAGTCAAGAGATTCTTCTCCCTAAGTAGCATTCTTGTAAGTACAGAGGGAATTCTCCTGTCTCTGAAAAGATAAAGCTAAAAGCAATCTCTGGTATAGATATTGATATTGACCCGCCTCTACGGGAGGTGGGTGGGGATCAAGAGAAGGAAGGCCGGGCACATCATACTCTTCAGGGATTGTGTCATGTCTTCATAGTGAATTTCTTGCGTATCCACCCTGAAAGCGAGAGCTCGAGGCGGTGGGAAAGGAGAATCAACAAGATAGGATGCTCTGTCCCAACTAACAAGAGTAGGAAGATTCCAGCTTTGAATCTTGTGCTTGACGGTGATCATTTCTGCCACGTCATAACAGTCTTTAGTGCTTTCTGTTTCAATGGTTTGGAACCCTTCTTACTTTCTTTATTATATCGGGGAATTTTTTCTCTTGGTCCGCTAACTCCATAAGGGGCTGGTGGGCGGGGGTAGAGCCTCTAGCGCCAATGTCGATGAAGCAAAGGTGTCTGTTTATGGTATGGAATAGGAAGAGCAAGAATGGAACCGCTATCGCTTGTCCTATCATCCGCGATGAGCTTCTTTCATTCGTCAGTATGGGGTAGGTAGAGTCCTTTGCTCGTATGCTTGGCATTACTATAGTCGCACCAGTCTTCCTTCCTTTTTAGTGCACATGAAACGGAAACCCTAATAGAGACTACCCACACGGTGATCAAAACTCTTCCTTCTCTGCTTCACTGTCAATTGATTGGCGCATGAACGAAGCTGTAACGGAGCATGTACGCGACGATCAAACACGGCTTTGCCAGCTGCCTGTGATAGGAAAAAGAAAACTTGATCAGATAGTTCGTGCGGGGCATTTCCCACCTCGCCTTTGATCTTTCCCTTGCCGTGTAGGTAAAGCTAGAAGAGCATCATTGGCCCGACAGCTGACAAGCAAACCTTCCATTCTTATGTTTACATCACTTCTCTCTTTCTCGCATTGACCGGACAAAGGTTTCAAATGAGCATCCCATGGGGCAGCCATAGCTTGAACCTTCCTTCTCGCAGTCAGCTATATAACTCAGGCAGCAAAGGTTCGAGCAGGATGGCGGTTAGTCTTCCTCGTCTCTTTCGGGTGGGCGGCGGGAATAGCTCTTCTAGCATCAGCATGGATTGACCAGAGACTGGGAGTAGTCGTCATCTTTTTCCATAGTAGTCATCCAGCAAGAAAGGGAAAGACCACTTAGCGCAGCGGAATAGGAAAGAGAGCGTTGAGCACAGCTTTCGTGTCACCAGAAATCCTTTTTCGTTTATTGGGAGACTGAATGAAAAAGGCTTTGTCAAGCAGGCATGATTGTCACGTCGATCGACAGTTGAGAAATACTATCTCCGGGGCCCTCACTTTAGGGCTATCTTTCACCGTTGACAGACATGGTTCAACGTGCCAGCTACGCTTCCTCTTCTAGAACAGTGACAGCCTAGTCTGATTCCCCCTTCCGAAAGTGCCACAGCTCCTTCTATCACAACCCCAGAAAACAGGGCATTCGAAGCATCAATCTCATTCTATGCTCTATGCCATCTTCCTTATACTTTGACTATTAATTCATGTGCACAAACCTCCCTCACAAAGGAAAGCGGGAAAGGGCCCGAATCGAACTTCTTTCTTTGATTTGAAAAGAAGGTGAGAGCCCTAACCCTCTGGTCTGTGGGTAAACCCTTCAAAGATAGAAAGCCAGTGTCCTCTTTGAAGAGTTCTTCGGTGAAAGGATCGCTAGCATCCAAGGATGATCTGAGCTGAGGTCTAGCCCCAAAGGGATAAGGAGCAGAGCAACTGGCGTAAAAAGAAGGGATAGGGGCCATACTACATAGCCTCCTTTTCATACGAAATTTCCGAATTTAGCACTCTTATTACATTCAGTTTGAGATGAAAGGACATCAGATAGTCTCATTCAAACAAAGAAAGATAGGTAATGGACTCTATCCAAGACTGAGACAACATAGGCGAAAGGGGCTTAGGGGACAGCTAGACGATTAAAGATCAAGCAAGCGGATGCAATCAAAGAGCATCACCACTTTCTCCGTCTTAGACTTTTTCGACTACTTCGAATGGAATGCTGTGGGAAAGGGGTTAGACTAACTATCGGAACAAGCAAATTTCCCTTTAGCCACTCGCGAATGGGCATCAAAAAGGAACTCCCACTAAAACCTCAAGGAAGATTGAATCCCCTAGGTGCAAGTTAAACATCAACTCAAGAAAGCGATAGGCGAATGGGGATAGGCCCGGAAAAGGCATTTCCCCTTAGACGACTAATATGACCACTAGCCTTCAAGCCCATTCCCTGAGACAGGACTTCGACCGCTCTTAGTTCTTGGACCGAATGGAAAAGATGCAAAGCTAAGAGAGAGGCGGAAGGCTTACACAACTGAAAGAACAGAAGGTCGCTCTACGACAACAACTAAAGCAAAAGCAAATTCAACCTTAGCCGATTAGAAGGCTAGCGTAATAGCTAAAGGAAAAGGCTATGGTGATAGACCCCAAAGAAGATACCCTTGCTCACACCTTAGCCGGATTCAAAACCAAAAGCCATTGCGCCTTTAGCCGACTGGGAGGACTCCCTAGAAATTCCTTGTTTAGAGAAAGCTGTACAATCAATGAAAAGAGCGGACAATACGATTACTGAGGGTGAGCAGTCTCACATTCTCGAGGAAAAGCAGATGGTGAAAGGCCTGGCAAGCACATAAGCTCGATCGGGCCTTACTCACTCAACAAGGGCAGAAACTTCACTCGCCGAGGAAAGAAAATAAGGAATTTTTAGGGAGAAGGATTTGGCCCTGACTGATAAACTAACAAAAGGAAAACGAAATGCAACTCATCCGAATAAGACCAATTGGCATAGGCCATAGACAGAGAGGATGAAAGAAAGACATAGGAATTTCCCCCTGAAGCTAAAGGGGCCTCTCTCCATCCATAAAGGAAGAAGAAGGCAAGACTAAGTCATTTAGTTGTTTTCTATTTCCATTCTGCCTTCACCATGCCTACCCTGTAAAAAGGATTCTCCAACTGATGATTTTTCTGTTTCGGATGTGAAGGCTTAGGCTTCCATTTTTGTTCTAGGGTTTCTTTATTCGCCGGGGCGCTCAGTTCCTTCCTGTTCCCAGAGCTGAGGCATTGTAGTGCAGCTCCTGCTGAAGGCTGCTTTGTTTGGGAAGACGTGCTCTTGTTGTTTTCTTGCTGCTGCGGCCTCAATACAATTCTGGCTATCCTCTCTCTTCTTTTGCGTGCGGCCCATGATGTTTTGATCCTTTCTTTCTTTCTTGCTCTATCGCTTTTTTTGAGGGCCTCCCGGACCCCATTGTCAATAGTGTTCTTTAGCGGGAGGTATGTCTCGGCTAATGCTTTTGTTTCAAATAAAAGCATCTGCTCTTTCGGCATCTCTTTCGCTTGTCCAGTAACCTCTTCTTTCTCAAAAAGAAAAAGTAGGAACCCGGTCTTGACGCCCCTAAACAATAGCAATAGCACGAATCCTAAGCTACGGCACGCGAAAGAATGGTTCCATGAATCATGGGCGGATCTTAACAGATTTCCCATCAGAGGACTACTACGACTACATCATCGTCGAGGCGCCCCGGTCTGAACATGCCAGGTTGGTTGACAAACCCAAGGGCAAAGCCAGGGGGGGGAGGGGGCAGCCGGAAAGGATAGTTCCTGAGGTTCTAGAAAATAATAAACAGGAGCGTGGGTACATACAAACCTGACGGATGGGATAAGAATCATTTTTTGGGCGATCAACCAACCCAACCCCAACACTGACTCGGCTCGGAGCGAGTTTGCATATTAAGTAAATAGAAAGAGAGAAACCTACTTCCGCTCGGTTGCTTATGATAGACCAAAGAAAGGCACTAATAGAGTATAGCAAGCTGCTCGTAAGATAGCAATAACTTGATTGCAAGCTTACCAACCAATAGCTACAATACCACATTCCACCAGTCATATTGATTTGATTAGCTTACTGTTCGCGAGAAATTTCGTGTACGGAAATTAATAACTGCAATCACGAAACAAATGTAAAGAAAAATGATTTTCTTAATCAAACTTGTGAGTACAACTCTGTGTATCCCCTGATTCTTGTCTCTAATTTCTTTTCCTTGATTCGAGGGCTGAAGCAGCGTATTTATCGAGCGCAGGATGATGTGGACCTCCTTTACTTGATCGTCAAGAAGAGTTAGTAGCGCTTCGGATTGATCACGAGGGACAACTTCTCTTGATCACTTCACCCTTGCTAGAGAACTTTGAGAAAGACGATGTAGTCGATGTCTTGATCTCCTTGTGAATCTTCCAAGATGTTATGGAATTTTCAAGATGCCTCCAAAGAGAATATGTAGCCCCTTTATTTTATATAGGCATGGATTAGGGTTTTAGGGTAGCCTCCAAGTAATCCTAATGGACCCTTGGGCTTGAAATATGTGGGGGGGCCGTTTTGTAGAGGCCCAACCTAGCCCAATGTAGTTGGATTTGACTTAAGGCAATCTTGACTTAAATAATTAATCCGGCTTTATTAACCCAAAATGTTGACTTGGGTCAATATGTCTTGAATTTAGAACTTAGTCCATACAAAATTTGGACTTAATCCCATAAAATTTTGCATGTCTACACTTACCAAACTAGGTAAGCTAGTCATATAGCTTGCTTAGCACAAAGTTTAGCCTGCTTGCTCCTTTAAATTACTCGTAGCGTAAGCGAGCGTAGAGGAACGAACGGAGCATCTCTCGTAGCACCGTAAGGCAACGAAGTTGCTGCATTGCATAGAGGTCGCTAAGATTGCTGGTAAGAATCGCTATTGCAAGTCTATCGAAGCCTACGCTACTTATTGATTATCAAAAAGCGAACCCCCCGGCCCTTCCCACCTGGGGCTACCCCTACCCTAAGATAAGACGGTTCCCGCCCTCAGGTCAGGGAATAGAGCTAACTGCATCGGAAAAAATAGCAATTCCTAGTCCGAATCCTGGACCTGGTTCACGCTTGAAAGCAGCAATTCTTCTTCCAATTTCGTACAGAAAATTGTGTATATAAAGAAGAGTTCGTCCTTCTTCAAAGAGATAAAGTCGCGCGGCCCTTCAATTCAAGATAGAGGCTTCCGTCATCGTTAGAATCCCGGGGCGGGGAAAATTACATAAAGAAAGGAGACTTATTTCAAAGTGGTTCAGGTAGCTCAGCTGGACTGAAAATCCTTGTGTGGTTCGAAAGATAGAGAGTTGATGAGGAGGCTTTTCTAAGAAAAAAGGCATGGTTCTTTCAATTCCGCATCCGGGGAAAGCAGCTTCCGCTAAAACCATATCTGCTACTCTGATATTAGCTATTCGAGTCAAATCATAGGATTGAAAGCCGATTGCTACTTTCTTGCCTTGGGGCATCGCATTCTGGATAACGTAATAAAAAGTCTTTCTCTACTGTCTTCAGTCTGGTTTGCTTTAGAAGTAAGCAAGCAAAGACAAGTGGTAGCTAAGCGAGAGTGCTTGCGGTGATGAAAAATCTTTTTATTAGACCAAACAAACAGAGGAACCGCTATTCCTCACTGCGGTATTTACTCTTGAAATACAGGGTAAGCCAACCAGTAGAAAGAAAGTGTAAGCAAGGAATTCTATTCTTGTACCAGTCAACGATATCCCTTATTTTGACAGTTTGAATAATACCAAATCTCCTGCGACTTCGTCCTCCCCTTTTGCTCATAAGTAATCTCTTCCCAATCAATTGATTGAGATGATCCGAATCATCAAGGGCATCCCTATATTTTTATGTATGTCAATAGGAACTTCGATGGATTGATTTGTTGGTGCTGCCTCAGCATAGGGAAAAGGAAAAGGACAGGTTGTTTCAAGCTACGAAGTCCGGTGAATCCCGAGAGGAGATGCTTCATACAGGTGTGGAAGGGCTTCACATCGAACGAGTTAAATAAGACTTCAAAATAGACGTGACTAATGCAATAAGTAGACAAATAGCGCCCCGTGTAGATGGTTGTTTTCTTTTCGAAAGCATGAACACATAGTCACGATTTCAGTCCCCGCTAAAGCAATTGTGTCTGGTCTCCATTCATAAATAACATTTTCGCATATTCGCAGGACTAGTTCGACTGACTCTACACCTGCTGCACGCACGGGTCTCCGCCCGCTTCCTTCTTATAGTAAGCATGACTTTCTTTTTCTTTTTTTCGATTCTCTGCTTCCCCCCAATCCAAAATTTTCAGGTGAAAAGAAGATAGATGACTGAGAGTCACGGGATTTTGAAAGCGCCGCTTCTAGCCTTTCAGCTTCTTCAAAGAGATGACGGATACAGAGCGGTTACCACTTGTAGGCTCCTTCACCAACTAGGCTAGGCCATGACTTTAACGAGTGCACGAGCAGAGGCGGAGACAGAGTTGCCCCCTCTTTCGATCATGCCTATCCAGATTCTCTCGATCCAGCCGAACTTACTTCGATGTAAGATGGAGTTGAAGTCTTAGGGTAAGCAGCTCCGTACGCCATTCGGATATCAGCAGTTTCTGTCCTAAGGCAAGCTCCTGCATCTCTAGGGATAAAGGCATCTTTTTTTTCTGCCTTCTCCTTTCGCTCAAGCGCTTCCCTCTTATTGTTGATTAAAGGAGCTATTTCATCCCTTCGAGCCTCTTGCAGTGACAGAGGCAGGCCTAAGGGTTGCAAGCCCATCCAATTCAATTACACAAAAAGAGAAACCTATGTCGATTAAGAATCGAAAGTCGTCGTTCGTTAGACAAGGCCCACGTGCTGTGCATCTCTGGTGTTCTGCTCGTGGAATAGAAAAAGTTCGTTGCATCAACAAAGTGTATTAGTCAAAAAGGCTTACTTAAGCTCATCGATGTGTACTCCTAGGCTGTGAAAGAGAGGGCGGACCAGGAATTGAATCAGATGCATCGAATGCCCTTGCCCTGTTAGCAAGAAAAGAAGGAGCTGCTATTGATTGAATCAGGAAGAAGATAACCTCGAGCGGACCTTAGTAGGCCTTTCCGCAGTCAAATTACTAATTTAAAGAAATTATTGACAGCTTAAACAATTGATTGCCCTTTCTTTGTTCTTTCCCGAGTGAAGTGACTCACACTAAGCCCCGCTTCCTTACTTAGGCAGATTCATCTCCTTCCTTTTTTTGAGAGAATCGTGGTAAGGGCTGAAGATCGAGTTCATGCTTTTTTTTGGGCTTGTGTAAGGATTTCCCTATCGGTTAGCTGGAGAAGGGGCAATTGACTTCCTCCCTTCATTCTTCTATTCAAGTGGGAGGAAAAAGACTTTTACGCTTTATGGTCTGAATTCAACGGATCTCAAATCATCCATTTCTGAGCTTCAAGCCTTGCAAGCTTTCGAAGTCTTGCATTCATTTCTGTCTCATTTTCAGGTAGAGTGTACCTGGCCCCTATAGGAACCCCCTGATCTGATGGGGGGAATTCCTATGAAAGAGGCTCACTTGGAAGGAGCGATAGAAGAGATAGCCTCATTCAACAGGAAAGCTTTGTGCTTTTTCTAGCTTTGGCTTGGCAGGGTTTCTTCCTTTATTGAGTTAGCTTGGCTCTTGGCTTTGGTATATGGAATAGAGTCTTTCCTTATAGCTAGTCTTCTGACTTGCTCTGGAATACGGATTTTTCATGCCTAGCTTTATGGGAAAGATCATATCTAGAGTAGATACCGAATCTCATTCCTTATCAATTTCATGGTTCATTCCAGTCTTTAGTAAGTCAAGGCATTCGGGAAGCAGGAGATCGATCCGCTCTTTCCATCTCTCTTGCCGGCTTAGCCGAACTACTTGAACTCGAGTCATTCGCTTCCTTAAGCCATGTCCATACTAAAAGAGCTAAATCGGATGGTGACTAGATTCATTCCGTAGCACGGGATTCTGTAACAGCAAAAACGTTGACCCCTACTACCGGTCCCGCATTTGAATCTGAGAAAGAAAGAGAGTCTCTCCCTAAAGCCCTAAAGTCTCATCCCACGGGCACATCTTGACTATGAAAAGCAGAGAGATAGATCACGCCTAAAAGCTGCCATTTCTATTAAATACGATACCACATCCGATTTGATTGAACTCACGGATCCAATCGCCAAGGAAAGGCCAGTCTACTGACTAGGGTTAAAAGAATTTACCCAGGCATGGGATAAAGGGCAAGAAGAGCCGAGATGGCAAATCGAGCAGCCTATTGCGCTAACGGTAATGGATGAAAGGGAAGAGGGACGAAGTGAAGACGGGGTTTACTCAAACGAGTTGAATAAGCAAGCCAATAAGATCAAATTGCTCTTGTTGAACCAGCTACTAATCACCAAGTCCTTTGTTTAGCCAAATCAGCTTGGGATAGCTTGGTTGGTGAGAGAATTTTCGCATTCATTTGATTGATAGATGCAAAGAATTCACCTAACTAGAACTCCGCGAGTGAACGCAAAGAAGCAAACCAGACTAGACGGAAAGAACTCCGAGTAAACAAAGCAAAAGCCCATCTGGCCGATCTCAAGCTGGATGAGAAGGCAAACCAACCCTCCGAAGAAGGAAACTATGACTAATTAGACCGTTAGTGACCAAATGACAACGTCGACATAGGAAAAGAAGGTGAGATAGGGGATGGAAGCAGGGTAGTGCTAACTCTGCATCCGCGGCTATTTTGGCTCTTTCCGGAGAGCATCAAATCAACCGCTTTCATTTGCTTTGAGACTGACCCTCTTCCAGGCGAAAAGGGGAAGGAGCTTTCCAATCGATCACACGCCCGGCACAAGAGAAGGAAGGGCAAGAGAATAAATAGGCACTGGCATATTGACTACTTGAAATACGGACTATATAAGAAAAATGGGGAGGGAATGAGAAGAAAGCCTATTTGCAGGCAACAAGGATTTGCTGCTTTCTTAGTTAGAAAAAGGAGTTACCTAGCTAGTGGAGCGAGGTAGTTTACTTGCCTTTCCACGATTCCTACATTGAGCTCTCTGTGCCTTACTTATTATGAGTTGAGAAATCGATATAAGAGAGAATCCGCCAGCTAGAAGAGAAATAGGATATAGGTGAGCCCGGGGAATATTGTTGAAAAAAGACCCCTTATAAAAAGCTCTTGGCCCACCCTTCACTCTGTTCACGGTTAGTCGGGAATGAGACAGGGAGTTCTATTTCATTTATGACTTTCGCCTTGCACCTTACACTAAACAGAATCTCTTGCACGCGCGTATAATAAGGAAGAAGACCTTGCTGGCTATTCCTTATTCTTGATAGCACAGGAAAGAGAGATTCCGGAATCTCTTGACTTCACCGCTACGCACCTTTCAAACATATTTTTCTTACTCCAAGAGCGAAAAGAACATCATATAATCGGTTATACTATCCGAAAACATAGGAGTAGTAGTACTTGCTAAAGCTAAAGGTTTTATCCCTCTCGACACGTGAAAGCTAAAAACAGTCTACTAGATAAGCCAAGTAAAGCAGTGCCAGATACAGATGAAATTGTTTTTTCTCCTTTTTAGATTTAGAGAAGTAAATTCCTTATTCAATCCTCCCCCGAGGGGTACTTCTATTTAAGCTTTAGAGAATCCAGTTCCAGCGGAAGACTAAGTAAGGTGCGGTATAAAGTCCAATCAATCTCCTCCAACAGACAATAGAGGGCTCTGACCTGACCACAGTCAATCAGTCTATTGTTCTGGTTCTATAGAGTCTAACCCTGAAAAGAGAAGACTCATCGTTTTTAGCCTGGTCCAGGTGTGGGAGATCTTTACCATATAGTATAGTAGCCCTGCCCTTCCGACAAGAGCAGTTACGCCTTTTCCTAAAGCCCTTACTAAACCACCAGGAAGTAGTCTGCTTTGATATAACCTGGACTTTGCCTAGCTACCACGGAAAGCATAGTCAGAAGAGCTGAAAAAAAAAGCCATCTTACTCTCGGACCTTACCTTAATAAAGGAAGAACTTAAGCCTTTCTTAAAAAAAAAAAGCCCTATGATGAGCTAACTTGGCTTGGTGCAGGAAATGGAATCACAGCAAGAAAGAAGGCTAGGAGAGATAGCATACTTTCCTTTTTTAGGATTTCTACCCGCGGATGACTGAACTGCCTTTCCTTTCGAACTGAACTACCACGACTCTCGCTAACTGCATCGGATTCTTTGGATAAAAGAAGACTAGCTTTTAGAGTGGATTCCTTCCCTAAACTAAAGAATTTACTTACCTTCAGCCGGTATCATTTCGCTTGAGCCGGGAACTCCTGTTTACCTTACGACAGGTATTCCTTCTTATAGATATCATCGAAAAAGCGGAAGACTAAGAAGACTTTTCTTTGTCTCGTCCACACCCAGGAAAGAAAAGATCAGATCAGTAACAGCAGACTTCCAGTTCCTTGTTCCCATGAAAGCATGAGTGAACGGTCAATTATTGTTGAGAGGATTTGAAAGAGCCGAGTCTGTAAAAGGCTTATCGGATGGGTAAGAAAGACTTCGGTCTATCCAATTCAAGTTCAAGACCGGTTAAGAGAGCTACGTCCAGCAGGGTTGGGCTCATCATCCCGAATCGAAAATGAAAGGAATTGGTAGTGAAAGACCAGATCCTTTTTTTCATCAATTGTAGTATCTATGCGCCAATCCTTTTAGATTTACAATCCTATTTCTATTATAAGAAATGAGGTTTTAACCCACTTTAAAAGAGTCCTTAAGGTCATAAAGAGACCTTAAAAATGAGTTTTCTAGAGGTCAATTCTTTTTTCCGGTCGTAGTATACGGCATTACCGGTCTTAGTCTTAGGAATCCCATCCCTAACGAGCTAGAAGTTAAATAAGTGCTCTTAGCCTTTTTCTTGACAGTAGGATTTGGGAAGCTCTTCCCTTCTGCTCGACTTGTCTATTGAATCAGCTCTTTTCCAGGAGTAGGCAAAAAGAAAAGCTTGTGTTAAGCATATCGCTTTTTTAGAATGATTTGATCCATCAATGGCAGCTATATGAGATAGCCTCGGTTCGTACCTTCGGAACAACCAGAACAGGAACAGTGGACCTAAGCAAAGGAAAAGATCGACCGTAAAGAAGAAGGGGATTACCAAAGGAAATTCCCAAACAAGATAGGATCACTTCTAGCGGGACGGAACTCTACAGACTTGATGGACGGGCTTTCCTTTCAAAAGGCAACAAAGAAAAAGAAAGAGATATGTGGCAAAGAATGAATTGATAGAGGTGTGGAGTTTAACTGAGATAAAACAGAATCAAAAGGGCTAGGAGCTCTGGCCGGTAACGAAACTAAAGCTTCACACGGGTCTTACTTCTTTTTTTCCAACTTGAAAGGGGAATAAAGCATGATTGCGAACTGCAGATAAACTCGTTAGCGGGGAATAACAACGACTAGCAGTACGATGAAATCTGATAAAAAGGCGGAGTAGGTAGTCTTCAAAAACTAGGCTTGCTTTCTCTGTTGGTTTAATTCGCCACTAGGTGGAATCAGACCGTCGGCTCTCGATTGCTGCTTGATTACCTATGTCGGTTGCGTTAAGCTTTCAGTTCTGCACAAAGCGCAGGTGGGCGCCGCCCTTTTGAAAGCTTAGTAGCTGCGAGACCTGTCAAGTTCCCACTTGATCCTGCAAGTCTATAGTCTATACTTCTTGCTTTGATGGCAATCGTTGGTCGCTTGCTTGATTGGAAGGACTGATGCAATTATACCTTTCCTGTTCTCGCTACTACTTACTATTACTACGTAAATAGTTTCTTTTAGCATTCGTCCTTCAAAGAGCTTTATTCGCCCCTTACTTAGCTTAGGAGTGGGGGAAACTGAACATCAATCAAATAAGTAGGTTTATTTCAGAGGAAGCTCTGTCTTATTGAATTTCTCCTTGAATTCCATCTGAAGCCTGAACTGCCAACCTTTCCTCTTTCTTTGAGAAAAGTGTAAAACCTATCTAATTCATCTTAGGTCCATGTTAATACGAATTAGTGAAATGAAGGATGATTAAGAAGTGGAATAAGCAAGCAAAGAACCCAACCAAGCAAATCGAATCTCCTTGACCCGGGCACAGCAAGCAGTTTCCGTGACGGAAAAAGCGGCATCGTTGACTCCAGAGAAGTAAACGAAGGGCCGTCGGCAAGCAGCACCGGCATCGACAGCGGTAGTACGATTCTATCCGTTCAAGTCTTGGTCTACCGGTGGGTCGTCCTATGAGTAACTCTCGCAAACAAAGAAGAAAAGAGATGGAATTCAAGCCAGCAAAGGAATGAGGTAGGGCACGGGAAAGGTAAAGAGAAGGGGCCGTCGTTGGTGCATAACAGAGCTTTCCTACCGACGATCTTTCTCGGTGCATAAACGAGGCTTAGCCTTCGAAGTACCGCATAAGCAAGAAAGCCAATAGACCTTGAATAGCCTGTAAGAAAGGACTTATGAAGAGGATTTTACTATAGTATCAAATCCACATATAAATCATGTACGCAAGTTGGCACAGCGCTTTCGCTTTAAAAAAATTTCGCTCATTTGGTCTGCGCGGTCAAATCGGCTCTCCTGCCTGTGTATCCCATGCCCGGTGCCGTTGATCTGTCTGATGGGAGAGATCCACCAATCAATTCCTTTATTTCAATGTGTTGTATCCTCTACAGGGGTGGAGTACCCTCTATTCAATATATGATTTCCTGCCCGGAGGGATATGGAAACATTGAATTCGCCAATTTGCGAACTTTTCTTTGATTCTTGACACATGTCATGCTGGATTTGAAGAAATAGAAATGAAAGTCTAATTCCGCTAGAGAAAGTTGAATATGAATTAAACCAAAGAGGAGTTTTTGACTCAAAAAGTAGTGGCAGGAAAGGAAGCAGCACACCAGGACGAACTCCTTCTTTTAAATATCAACTCAAGGCCTCCTTTCCTTACTCGTTGGTTTGAGTGCTTTATCGAAGGATTGATATAGAGAAAAAATGCCTATATTTCTTATCTAAGCCCACCTACCTTGGGATAAGCGGTTACCAGAAGTTTGAAGCTTACTAACATGAGCAACACTTCCTCGTAGGGTCACCAAAGCAGGCTCCTTTAGCCGCTTCGATTGTTAGAGCTCACTTCACACCAACAGAATCGTAAGCTTTCTTCTCCGCCTCAGCTTGAGAGCTCCTTTCTACATCAAGATCTGGCCCTCGATCGACTCCGGCTATGGTGCGATTCCTGGCATATGTACACCACAGTAGCTAAGGCAACCCCGTTCCAGCTCGCATTGTATTTGAAGTTGAGGATTTCGCTTCTGATGTAGTCAGTGAGAAGCTAAGTTCCGTTTTTAGCTTTAGCAAGCCTGTGACTGCCTGAACAGACTAGTCTACGCTCAGCCAACATTCCGAACTTGTCTCGATACTGACAGTTCAGGGGATAGCAGAGAGAGAAAGGAAAAGAAGTAGTTCCGAAAGGAGACTCCACCTAGCTAGCGCGCTCCTCACCTCAATGCTACACTTCGGCAGCTACGAACTAAGACGCTTCAGAAGAAAAGCTACATCCACTACCTGCATTCACCCTGACAGGCTAACCCGAGCTTACCCAGGGCCTTACCGCCCGAACCAGCAAGACTAATGTCTACTTATACCTTTGAGAGGTCCACTTATACTATTGATAAAGTCTCTAAATTAATAAAATAAGGCCCCGGTTGTGTTGTTATATAAGATGAAATTCAATCTAACAAGCGGACTACCTTCGGCTACTACAAGATCTTTATAAACCAAAGAATGAGCCTACTTTACGCACTTCCGCACTAAGCAGGCAAGGCCAACTACACAAGCAAGAAGGCATCGCCTGCGGCTTCCAATCCAATGACAAGCAAAAGACGAAGAAGTAACTTACTATACCTTACCTCCTTGTGCCCATAGCTTGACCTCCGCCCTTTTCTACCTGCACGGATGCCTTCCCTTCCTTGCAAAGCGAACCTAGTCAAGCAATGGAAGGAGAAAGGAAAAAGACCTTCCTCGCGCACAGACAGACCATCTTTAGCGAAGTCCCTCCTTCCCAACCTCTCCTACAGCATCCATTTCGTCAAAGAAGGACGGAGCAGGCACACTGACTACTCTGATTGGGCGTGGACTGGGAAAAAGTAGCAGCTAAAGGAAAGCTAAAAGGTATTGGCGAAGAAGTAATGGAGGATCTGATATAGATTGAAAAGAGGGAAAGCTAAGCTAGCTAACGAAAGGGTTGGGATTCGCCTCGCCCTAGTACACCAACCAGGAAGAAAGATTTTGTGCTTTTCCCCTTTCCGCCAAACCAGAACGAGAGCCAATCGGGTCGATCAGAATGTCCTTATTTCACAGCGCTATAACATTCTCAAGTTAGAGTCTTACTATCTCTATTCTAAGTAGCACCCGAGAAAGCACACGCTAAGCAGATCTTTACCAAAGCCATATCTCCATAAGCATCCAAAGCTGCCTACTCATTGGTAGTGAAAAAGCAAGAACATAGATATGTTTACGAAGCCAAGAGCCACTCATCTGAGCCAGCGGATTCGAATTCTGCTATGCCGGTGCACAAAGCAAGCACACAAGGACTGCGTAAATCTTTGGTCTGTCTATCATTGCCCATGTTGGGCTGACTCCTTTTTTTAGGCAAGAGGACCCCTACTGATATTGACTGACCTGTTGATAGGCTATAAGTAGGCCGTTTGCTATTGCTATAAGGGCTGCTCGCCTTTATACGGCTTGGCTTCGCTATCGCTCGTAATGGTCGACAGTATTCCTGCCATACCAGAATTCCTATTATTTAGAGCTAGAAGCTTCGCCAGAAGCAAGCAATATGAGGTCGCTCTGCTTCGTAGACAAGGCTCGTTCCGTACTTTACTTACGAGCTCGTGTAGTGCTCACCCCTATCTCTAAAGGGGCTTATGCACTCCACTCGCTGTCTACTAAACGAGCGTTAGAGCGAGCGAGCGAAGCCCTCAATTTAGTGGCTTCCCTCAACCTCCTCTTTCATTTCCGCTTAAGCTTCCGCCTCATATGGCTCCCCCACTAAAAGAAGAATTCATCTTTTAAAATAGAAAAGACTTTTTAAATAAGAAATGAAGAATTCATTGTCCAAAAATAGATCGTATTTCTTGAGCGCCTGTTCAACCCTTTGAAAGCAAAGGCTTTGTGCTGCACCCTCCCGAAAAATTTGTCTTAGGTGCAAAGCGTGGGTCTTTTCACTAAGCGCCTTCCCATATGGGGAGAAGAGTAACTCCCGGATCTCGTTCCTCTTCGCAACAAGCGATTCTAGGGAATAGTCTTTGCGCAGAAGTTCGGAAAAAACAACCTTTTCGATCTCGAGTTGTTTGTCCACAATAGAGGTTAGATCTTCCCCCATATAAGAACCTCTACGAGAGTTCATTAACCTGCTCTCGAGTTCTACTCGACAGGTGTCGGCATCCGGAATTGGGAGCTTGTTGAGATCAATTTCGGTCCTTCTCGCCGGGCCACCCCAAGACTCAGAGCTTTCTAAGTATAAGGGAGAGGGGACCAGTACTGGCTCTTTGTCGGGGCTTTGTGGGATTAATTGATTGGATACCCGAGAGCCATAATCTTTCCTAGGAACAGCTTCTACGACGATAGGCATAAAGGCATGATTAGTTCCACAAATCTCACTGCACTGACCATAGTAAACTCCTTCTCGTTGTACCGAAATAGAGGTCTGATTTAAACGACCCGGTACAGCATCACATTTGACACCTAAGGAAGGTACAGCCCAACTATGAGGTACATCAGCAGATGTTACAATAAAACGTATAGGGCTCTTTGCTGGTAGAACCACTCTATTGTCGACTTCTAATAAACGTGATTGACCCAATTCTAGATCATCTTCTGGAATCGTATAACTGTCAAAAGTGAGTGACTGTTCATCGGAACTGTTATAGTCCGAATACTCATAAGGTAGGGTCGACGCCCGCCTCCCCCCAAACTGTACTTGCAAGTTTCCCCGCAAAAAGCTCTCCACGCCTACTCTTAGAAAGAACACTATTTTTCTTTAGTTAGGTAGTTCTCCCGACCGTAAGACCCTTTATGAGTAAGGTTAATCGAAGGCCGGGGAAAGTTTATTGGCAAGAGGGAACCATTTCTCACCCAGCCCTACCTACCCTATGTATTCGAGGGAGAGGCTGGAACCGAAAAAGACCAGGTTCCACACATATGAGACAGGCAGAAGGTATGGGACGAGCAGTTTCTTGAAGAGCGAATTCGATCCTATAGTCGTCTTCTTTGTTCGAAAAATGCACAGTGGAAAGGGATGCTAGTCGGCTCGGCGAAGTTGTAGCCCAAAAAAAGAAGATCCAGAGTGATTCCTCACCTATCCTGTCAGGGGCCCAGTGGAACGCTCGAGTATAGATTCCCTATGCTCATGTAAACGGCCGGGGCCGGCCGGCCCGTAGATCTAAAAGGATCCAGCCATAGGCCTGACCGGATATCGTTTGTCCACAAACAAAACAAAAACAAGGTTGGTTTTTAGTAGTAGTTCATGAGACCTCGAATTCCCACGTTCCAGCGTGCATTATGCCAACAGGTCCCACCACCAACTCTAGCTGAGAAGTTGAGTCACCCTTCTTTTTTTTTTCAGAAATAGAATAGAATAAAGAATGAGATAGTCTATATCCTGTATCGATCATAGGATCACTCTATGAATAGGTCAATTCTCTGTGACCTCCCACCGTTCACGACATCCCTTGCTTCTCGCAAGAACGGCTCCTCGGTGGAGGAGTAGAAGCGCTGGTCCCCTTCGGTCAACTTGCTTGTGCCTGCTGTTACCTACCGTAGGACCTCCGTCCCCGAAGCGAAGAAAGAGGAGCAGGAACAAGAGGTTGTCCTCTCCTTACAGTCAAGTGGCTTTCCGCTCCTCTCCCGGCCCAGTAGTTCCGCAACTACTACCGTGGTTGTTGCCAACGGGGATCCCCCATTCCGAAAGGTTACTAGGCCGGCCGTTAGGTCCAAAGTTGTATACCACTGCTATGGTGCCGATAGATTCACTACTTCAGCGCCGTTATCGGACATTGCAGGCTGAGCATCTATTTCTCGTATATCGTTCCACACCGAGAAGAGGGATGTGTACCTCCAGCAACAACAAGAATGGAACCATAGGCTCCTATGCTGGGAGCATTTCGGGGTATAGGTCTAACCACCTCAACTCCCCGTTTCTGGCATGCTATAGTTATTAAAGTCTCTCGACGGCGGGAATGGGAGATTACCGGTAAGCCAGATGCTTCGCGAACCCTATTCAACTTTAAGGCATTTCGTTGCACTTTAATCACCCTCGTGAAGAGGCGCACTCCGATACCATTGATGTCCAATAGCTTTTATAGTAATGGCTGGATCTACTACTACCTCGTCCATTGAGTATAACAGAGCAAATGATGGTATAGCAATGAACATAGGGATGATACTAGGAAATATGGTCCGAAGAATCTCGATAGTAGTTCCATGAACAATCCTTTGCGGGATTGGATTTTTTTTATAGTGGAAATGCCATAAAGCGCGACCCAAGATCCATGATACGAAAACCAAAATCAGAATAACGAAGAAAAAGACATCGTGATGTAAGTCTGTTATTCCTTGCATTATAGGTGTTGCTGCGTCTTGAGATCCTAATTGCCATGGTTCCGCTGCATCACAAGGAGCAATTGTGAGGAATAGCCATTCTAGAACAATCATTTGGTTTGGTTCATTCTTTGACTGCTCTGCTCCCCCCAAAAAAAAGAGAGACTGAATTTCTTCCACCTTCCCTGTAGGAGTAGTGAAGAAGTATAGATTTAGTTGGTTGTTGACCAACGGAAAGCATGGGATCAAAAAAGGCAGAATTTACGCAATTTCTTTTCTAAGAAAGAGATCATAGTGATTGATGGCTCTTTCAATCCGGCGAAATGGAATTGGCGTGTACCAATTTGGGTCAGATTAATAAGCTTACGACCACTGAACAAACTTGGTTGACGAACATAGTTTATGCGCCGCTAATGTAGCGGCTTGTCGAGCATTTGACAAACTCACACCATCCATTTCAAATAGGATTTGTCCCCTGGACACACGAGCAATCCAACCCGTAGGATTTCCTTTTCCTCTTCCCATTCTTACTTCTGTAGGTTTCCCGGTAATAGGGATATCTGCGAGAACTCTTACCCATATCTTACCATTTCTTCGGAATTGTCCGCTCATAGCACGATGGAAGTGTCCGATTATAGCACGACGCGCTGCTTCAATGGCTCGATATGAAAGACGACCAGCTCTACAACTTTTAGTGCCATATCTTCCAAAACCAAGTTGTGTACCGTCCGGTTTGCAACCCCTACTACATCTGCCTTTACGATATTTACTATATTTCGTACGTTTCGGATATAGCACGTCCCCCCTTTTTTTGACTATATGAAATCCACACTTTGACACCTGAGATTCCGTAACGAGTAGATACTTCCGCAGGAGCATAATCTATTTTCTGGTTAAATACATTACGAGATGTTTTTCCATACTTTCCGCATTCAGTTCTAGCTATTTCTGCACCTTCTAATCGACCTGAACAACATATACGGATCCCCTCCACCCCCTTTTTCATTACTAATGGAATATCCTTCACTATTTGACTAAAAATGGAACGAAATGATCTTGTTTTGTTCCTCGGTTGAAAAGAGATGTCTTGAGCAATCGGAGAAGCACTTTGATAAACAGATTTGATCTTGACCGATTCAATTAAGGTATTAGTGTTTGTTCTATTATACAACAAAGATCGCATTTTTTGCACTTCGTTCAAATAATAGTTGTACCCGTACGGAATTCTTCTGTTTCTCAGTATGATCTCTATCATCATCTCTATTCCCCTTATCAATTCTCCTATCCTATTTAGGTCTATGAATTTCTCTATCAATTCCATTACCTTATCCTTACCCATGAGGTTCCAACATTTTCTCCTTAATTGACCTAGGAGTTGTTCCCGGGCATCCTCAAAAAAAAGGTTATTATACACCCCAACCCCATCCCTTGGAAAAAAAAAGGTAGCACCGAAGAAAGGAAAGAGCGAGATGGTGGTTTTTGTTGTTCCCGCGAAGCGAAGATCATTCGCTTGGCGAATAAAGTGGGTCACCCTCTTTTTGGCTTCGGCCAAACACTTTTTCTCGCTGGTCGAGCTTTCTACAAAAAAAGCGATGCAAGAACGTATTCTTTTATCTAAGCTTCTTCCCTGTGCATTAGCTCCCCCCATCGTAGATGGTTCAGCCACGCCCGGTGCCACGAAATGATTGAGAACTACGACGGGGTCGAAATGCATTTTCTTCTTTGTATTCAATAAGTATTGCATGACCGAATAATTCAAGGAAGGGCGGACTGCGGGGAGGGTCCTTTTAAGTAGATGACTCGTCGGGCGGTCGGAGCGGGACTTCTTTGGGAAAAAGAACTTGAATAAGTTTGTTTTTCTGAAGGAGTCGTCATTTTCTATCAGGAACGCTATGTCATTTTCAATCCCGGCGTATTTCGGATGCTTGAAGGCCCCGCTGACACGAAGTGATTTAGAAAGATTCTTCTTTATCGATGGTGATCGGTCATGGTATCCATAGCCTTGCTTCTTTTTCGGCCAAATCCTGATTTCGTTTTGCTTCTCCCGATCGTCGAGCCTGATCGACTCGACTCTTTTCCCTGCCCCCCGGCCTCTCACTTCGTTTCGTTCTTCTTCTGTACCGTCGCTTGAATGAAGACACCCGATCGGCCCGACTTTCCCAAATGCCCCCCACCGGCCCTTCTCCTTTACGGGTCTGGATTTTTCGCGTCGTTTCAGTCGTCGTGGTCGACGGGGAAGAAAGAAATGAATGAATGTTCTTTTGGGAAAATGTATAATAATACACCTACCGAGACGAAAGCCAAAGGTGAGTCTCGTAGGTGGACGTATCGAACCGAAATAAGATCTCAGATTGACATCTTGATACACTGATTTACCATAATAATAAATAGAGTCAATGGTGACTCCGCCGTGGGAAGAGCCGCTTCCTTCTTGCTTGATAGGGGGGGCTTCCATTCACCAGCGCAGACTAAAAGTGCTCTCCGAACCGTGCTGGATAGTCACCCATCACACGGCTCTCAAACCCAACCTGTGGTGGATCCCGGGAGACAAAGTCAAAACGCAACATCCTTTGCCCCATACTTTGAGATGCTCTTCTCCTGTTTTACGAATCCTACAACTCTCTTTACTGAGCGAGACTCCATCCATATCCCTACTAGTGGTTTTTCTTTCATTCAATCATCACTTGTTTGACAGCTTAAACTAGGCTCCACTTTAGAGATAGGTTTTTGGTCTTAATCAAAATAGGTCAAGGGCGCGTCGGAACGGTCGGTAGCTGCTTAGTCTCATCCGAGAGTTTAATCTCCTTACTCCTTACTGCTTTTTTCAAAGAAAAAAAGAAGGGGGTCGATTTAGGCTCCTTCCCTTCCACTGCGTAGCCGCGCTAGCAGGTACTACGAGCCCTCTGTCCCACGCATCTAACCAGCTCGCGTGGTTCACCGGTTCCACCGAAAACTCTCATTTGTTGAAGCGGAGCATAGTGCGCTTTAGGCGCTGAGCGAGAAAGGTCTCTTCTTTCCTTTCGGTTTATTCACTGATCTGAAACTTAGCACTTGTTTTCTTATTGATTCCCGGGGCGGTGGCATTCTTGAATGAAGTCTATCCGAACCGAATTAGCACTTCTCAGATCAGGCTAGGCCTCTCCAGCTGAGCTGGGCGCCGGGGCCCTGGATGCGCTAGCGATTGGCACATAGGGGAATGGTTGCCCGGGTTTCTCGGCCTGGTATCCTGCACCTCGCGTTCATGATATCTACATTCAACTGTGCCCCGGAGACACGGTCGAAGCACGCCCGTCCAGTGTGCTTCTTTCACGACATGCTATAGTCCTGGGTGTCTTCCAGTGGTCTTCTAGCCTTAGAAGAAGTCGTGTCCGCCCCCGGCATCTGCAACGTCCTCCTTTGATATTCTAATCTGGGAGAACTAAAAGACTGACCCATTCGGTGACTTTCGCGGTCGCCCTCACTAAACCAACTTGAATCTGAACTACGATTCAGATCAAGTCTTACCGAAATAGGATTTCCTTTTCGTGCCATATGCGCTTAGACTTTACTTTTTCCCCCTTTTTCTTCCCGGTCCAATATTTGTTCTCGAAGGTCTTCGTTTCCGTGTAGAAGCAAACTCTCCAAATTTATGACCAACCTTTCCTTCAGTAATCTTACAACGAACAGGAGTTTTTCCATTGTAAATTCGTACGGAGCAATCAACGAATTCCGGCGAAATAGAAGATCTACGTGACCAAATTTTCCTGTTAAAAAGAAGATCTCTCTTCTTCTTCATTCTCAAGAGGAATGCATCAACAAAACTGCCCTTCCATATAGATCGTCGTGGCATGAACGAATTTCTTCGCTTCGATTCCGCCCCTAAAGCTAGCTCCTACTCCTCCTCCTTCTCCTTTAGGATAGGATCCTCCTTGGTCCTTTTTACATAACACTCTCGGCCGCCCAAGAGGACTGGCTATCTTTCTCTTTATACGCAATATCTTGAAAGGCAAAGAAAAAGATCTACCGTGGCCTTATGTTGGCATGGGATTTGGGTTACAAGCAGGTCATTCTTGAAACAGATTTTGAATATTGTTTGCATGCTGTGATTCATTTGATTTCCTCTAATCACCCTCAAGCACAACTGATCCAAGCTTGCAGGAATCTTGTTCAAAGGGATTGGCAGTGCTTTTGTAAGCATACTCATAGAGAAGAGAGAAGGTAAGATCGCGGCCGACTGGTTGGCATCTGAAGCTCTGAAGCAGCCGCCGGGTTATCAACAGCTTTTGACCTGTCTGCCTGGACATAAGATACCTAAAAAAGAAGAAAGAAAAGGAAAACGTTATTGTAAATGGCACGAGAAATGGACTCACTCTACAAATAATTGTGTAAATTTCAGGAATCTGATTCAAGATTACTTGGACAAAGGTTTGTTCCGGATAGCAGACCGACCAATGGGAATCGAGACATCACCGTTTGCGGGAGCAGTAGAGAGATCAATATGATGTCTGCTGACTTAAGGAAGTTGTCTGACCCACAGAAAGAGTTGGAGGCGGCTGAGCACATCCCATCCCACAAGAGTCAAGCCCTTCAACGGGTTAAACGTGCCATAAATGGGCTTTTAGTGGACTCAAAAAAGAAATCTTGATATAATAGATATCCCGGTAAGAGGAGGATAAAAAAAGCTTATGATGAGCCCATCACAGAGATGCACAGAGGAAGAGAACGAACGTCAGTCTCTTGAGCGACCGATCAAGAAATGCAAAGATAAGGGGAATGGTTAGTGATGAGGGCATAGGACAGAGAAAGTTCCTTCTCACTCTTTTGAATCCCAGGGATTGCCTCAGGGAAGAGGCCAGTCCCTGAAAAAGCCATCTCGATTGGTATCATTCAAATGCGAATATAGGCCTGATTGAAGCATAAAAGTGAAATAATAATAATGAGAGGCTTTTGTCCGTTGATGGTCATCTTACCTGTCTCCTACGCTACGCTCTCAACTGGATCAATCGCTTTGTCCTGATTTATTGAAGAGGTGCCCTGTGGAACATGTTTTATGGAATTGAACTCTTTATTCCATATTTCTTTTCTTACTGATTGAATGAAACTTATGTAGTCGATCATGATGGGAAGATCCCGCTAGGATCTCGGCACCCCTCCTCTGCACTTATTCCATCTATTTAGTCAATGACTCAGCCTTTAGTCTGCTTTGAATGATCCTATCTGCACTTATTCCATCTATTTAGTCAATGTAAGTGATTTCATACGTCAAAGTCTAATGAGAAGATATTAAGAGTCAATGTAAGTGATTTCATACTCCACAAATATCAACTAGAATAGTTGGCAAAGGCAATCTTTCGTTGAAAGTCATTTCAGTACATATACACTATAGATTCTCTTCGTTATATCACTTTTCTATCTCATCTATCTTACTTCTTGATTAAGCAGCCCTGGAATCACTTCACTCCGGGCGACAAGCCTACTCATCATCAAAGCAAGTCCAAGCCCATGCAAAAATGGCCTCATTGTCATGGGAGCCCTTTCCTTACTCCTCAATATAGTCGTTCTATACATTAAGATTTGCAGCACCTATTCAGGAGCTGGGGAATCGGCTTGCAAGGAAAATCTTGATTGAAAGTCCATATCTTTCTATTTTCCTCTATCTCCGGCTAGAAAAGAATGTATGCGTCAAACTTTGATGTCTCACTGGTTTAGATACGACGAGATAATCATCAAAGTTCGGGAATCTCAACGGGAATACCTCACTGCACCGGTACCGGTTATGAGCCACATTCAGCGAAGAGTTTCTGGTCTTTGTCCCCTTAATGCATTATAAATTGCAAGGAAAAATGAAAAAAAAGTGGAATTCTATAGGTTTAGCTAAGACGATTTCGGAAATTAGAAACTTATTCCTTTTTTGTTTGGTGCGAGCTCAACTTAAGCTATACATTGCCCGAGAAGAGCGGTTTGGGTGCACCCAAACCGCTCTTCAACCACTTGCGGCAGAATTTCCAAATCTATTTAGTATGGAGATGTTGGCACAAGAAGGCGAACTCTCATTATATATCAATCTTTTGCTCTGGCTGCTATTGACTTGACTACATTGTCTCACTGAGCAGTGTTTTCTCATGGAGGAAAGAAAGATGGGCCAAATCATGCGGGTAAGTGCCCAAGAAATTTCATACTAGCTACTTCCACTACTGTCACCCCTAAGTATTGCATTATTTGTGAGAGTTCGGCCATTTGAAGAAAAGACATCGGATTATACAAAGTGCCCCTAATGCTATGATGTTGACACAATCTGGTTGGCGGCATTTTCAAATGAAAAACATAAAAGATTATTTGGATCATTGTTCCAATGTATCTCAGCCTTTCTGCAAGTTCCAATTTAGAAGGCTGAAATTGACCATTAGAAAACAAAACAATGGCCAATAAAAAGAATTCTCCTTTGAAGTTGATTTTAATGAGCATAAAACCAGGCGAAGAGTCTAATTACTGCTTTTTGTTTCACTTTATAGGGTAGGGTCACCGTGCCTATGTGGGTCATAGAAAAGAAAATACATAAAGCCTAACAAGCGAGCCATGCTTCCTTGAAATTTGCCAGAACTGTCATCACCTATGGTTGATTAAGAAAAAAAACTGGAAACAAGAGACCTGGTTTTTTTTCCAGTTTCTGATTCCAGAATGTCTGCATCTATTGTTCTTGTTATAGATGAATGTTTAGATGAACTACACCTCCTGAATTACATCCCTCCTTGCATGCATTTGTTGATTCACTTCCCTCGACAACGAGAATTTAGAGTATATTGTATGGCCGCACAGTATTTTTTGATTTTTCGGAGGAATTTATAGCATCCATCTGCTAATGTGTAATGTGCTGCCTGGTGACAAATCACCAACTCAGGAGTCCTTGAAAGCCTTGATCTACGGAACTGACATATACTTGTCCCCAATGCATGCATCATCAGAAGTGGCACACAAAATATTCTCATCACTGAGGCCATACAAATTGAACATTCCAGAAGCTTCTAGAGACCGGCGCCTGGGTACGGCAATTGAGGTTGCTCCTGCTATAATTCAAGGGCCATCAGCAGAAATGTCTCGAGGAGTAGTTAAACGGGCAGGAGATAATAACAGAATAATTGTGTGCACTGGTGGACCTAATACTTATGTACCCGGGCTAGCGCCCTCTCTCTTCTGTGCCCTCTCTCTCTAGCAGAATGCTATCTGTTCTTATTCATATATTACCTTCCATTAGAAAAAAAAAAAAAAAAAATGAAAAATGTTAAGATATTCTTAATGATATTCGGGCTTCTACCCAGCAGAGTCTTCCATAACTGACCGACCGGTGAAAGGATAGCCGGACCCGTTGAAAGCCGGCAGTTATTGATGGCTTGGAAAGAAAGCTGGGCTAGGTCTTCTTCCCTTAGAGAGGCTTATTCTCCTTTCCCGAGTTCTCAAATATTTGCTTTTGTCTCTGTTTATTCTATTATTAGTTCTATTGTTCCGATCCGCTTGTGTTTCAGGAAATCAAACCGAAGTCAATTCATTCAACAAGATCTGTTCGGATCAGATCTACCAGCGACCGGTTTACGGAACAAGGAGTTAAGCAAGGGCCAGGAGATTGATAAAAGAACCTGGCCGAAGTAAGTCTTGTGTTCAATTCCGCGGTTGGAAGGATTTCTTTCTGCCATCTGTCTTTCCCTTCTCTCTCTTCTCTTAGCAAAGGTAGGTGAAAGTCAAACCTTTGGCTTGCGGGCTCAGGGACTGCAGTCAGCTGCTTCCCCTGTAGCCGTCAGCTCGTTCTTGACAGATCCGATCGGGTGTTCATAATCTGGAGTAAAAGGATTCGAACCTTTGCATGCCGGTACCAAAAACCGATGCCTTACCACTTGGCTATACTCCATAGGCCTGTTTTGGACGGTAGGAACGGGGAGAGGGGGAAGGGAGAAGCAGGGCTCGAAGAACGAGCCGAGCCGTGCAAGGACGCGGGGATATAGCAAGTAAGCAGCAAGGTTCTCCCCTTAGGACCGACTACAACAAGCTCGCGACTCTAATAGAAAGAAAGGGTAAGCTCTCTGCTCTATTTGCTTGCAATGCTATGCCTATCAAAGTTGGCGAAGGCTTCTGTAACCTTAGACTCGTTACGCTGTTCGACCGAACTCGTTGGCTCCGCGTCCACCGAAAGTCGGTAACCTTCGTCACCGTCAGCATTTGGTACTCTCTCGATAGCTTCAATAGTTCACTGAAAGCCTTTGGTGTAATAAACCGCAAGCCCTTCAGAAAGAAAGACATAATATAATAATGAATTAATTAATAAACATTAATAATTCAAAAAAGAAAGGGTTGGTTAAGAACTATTGACTGTAAACCATAGCAGTTACAGTCACTCAATGGAGATGTTCGCCTTTGTTTGGAATGAAGATGGATGAACAGGCACTTGAGCCTGGAACTGATGAAATTCGGGGAAAACATGGAAGCGGTCACTATACTGGGGGGGGCAAGACATGACCGCGACTTAAGAAAAAAGTACCCTTGAAAAGACTAAAGGAACGGGGGAATGACTACCTGTAATAAAGCACAGGCTAATACGAGCCGACCAGAAGAAGCAAGGCTTAGATTACCAGATCCTGGACACAATCTTCCTAGAGATGGAGAGCCACTTGACTGTAAGGAAAGGGGCCCTTGGGCCACTTGCCTCGCCCTTTTTTTTGCACCTATCCTTCTTGCTTGCTTACCTATAGCTCTCTTGTCTTAGTGACTCTTCCTCTTTTCTAGGTTTTTTTTCTGAGTGTTAAAACGATAGATTTTTCATTTGCCAATGAATTGGATCCGCCCCGATTCGATCAATAATGGGATTCTTGGCTAGAGAAAGGTTCTGTGACATGGACGCCCAGCCCAACTCGGTCGGTCGGTTGGCCCACCTAACAGATGATGATATTCTCGATCGATTTGATCGAATTTCATTCTTTCTCACTATTCAGAACAGTGGAGCTTTCGATCAAGATCTTCTCGCCTCACCCGTTTGGGCTCTCGCTCGAATCGGAACCTTTATGCGTAGGTAGGCTTTCGACTCAATCTAATAGCCTACCTATCGGGCGCCAATAAAAGAGAAAGTTTTCGCATGGGCTCATCATCTGATGCAGAACCGATGCGAGAGGGAGAAGCGGGGATTGATAGCTTTCAAGAACCAGTGGAAAGGAAAGACTTCTTCCCTGCATTCCTTCCTTTCCAAAAAAAAGGAAATTTCTTTGGGCAAAAACCTTGGTAGTTTTCAAACAAATCCAATGTTGGGCCAAGCCTTGCCAGCCGGTAATAGCCGAAGGCATAAAAGGGGGAGATAGGGAAGAGGAGATTAAGGATAGTCACTCCACTCCATAGATAGTGCACACAGATTCTTCTTTCATTTTCCATTCCTTTCGGGTCGGAAACGCGGGCTGCTAGTGGGGCTGTGCCCATTCTCCCTCTTCTTCCGCTTTACAACCGGAATAAGGAACCTTAGAATTCACCCTACCTGTCGATGAAAAAATGGGATTTGAGAGGAGCTGAAAGCCACTTGACTCTAAGGAGAGGACCACCCGCTAGCGGATCAGAAAGATTTGTATGGAATGTCCTACTCCTGCCTGAGCTTTCCGATCAACCAATCCCCTATTTCAGGGACATCTGTGTTAGGTAGGCCCAGGGATCACTGATTAGTCGAATGAGCCCATCTCTCTGGCCTATCATTTGTTGGTCGATCCGGCTGGCGGCTCCTGCATCTCCTGCCTCTCTATGGGGGCCCCTTTTTTTAGACTAGTTTGCTGCTAGGAGTCCCTAGAGTCGAATTAATAATCAATAGAAGTCCCAATAGAAGTTGACTGACCTGGCTCTTCAATCGACGATCTACTGCTCCCTCTTAATAGCAGATGCCCATGCTTTGATTCGAAAGCCCTAGCCATCCCCAGGTATTCAGTGTCTGGTTCGATAGGACCAGGAAGAGAGGACTCTTTTTTTTCCTCCTCCCTTCAGTCCAGTTTGAACCCGTCCCAACAACGAACACCTTCCTACTGCAAGGTGAGGCTCTGCCCTTCCCCTAGAATCCACTCCGGGTCGGAGGAGCAACTAGTCAAACTTCTTGAGCAGCCGAGATATTGAACAACGAACATTTGAAACAATTCCTTGCCTCACCCTGAGATGAGAGGGAAGGTCGATTTGACTCGAATCCTGGACCTGATCTTGAATCCTACACCGGTTAATGATGCGATGGGGGAAGTTTTTCTTTTTTCATCAATGCTGGCCCAGTCGAGGCTCGTCCATGCCCAATCCCGATGGGCCTTCGATTTGCCCCTACCCTAGCTCTATAATCCACCCGTCTTCCCCAGTCCCTGAAAGCCCTCCGGGGGCCTAGCCCTCTTTCTCCACTCGAGTCTGAAGTTTAGCGGCTTTCATCGTTGACGAACACCTGCGCTAATAAGACAAAGAAATGGAGAGTCTATGCCTTGAATGAATCAGTAACAACGGATTAGTGGAATGAGGGATCAAGAGACGGATAGGGAGGGAATGGCCTATCAATCATTGGTTGACCTTCCCTTGAACCAGTCACGGAGCTCTCAACTGAGTTGTTTAGGTTCTGGAATTCCATCTCTAGTTGGGGCTTTCGATTCGAAAAAATGTGGTGCGGGTTCATCTCTCTCGACCAGTTCAGGTGAGAGGGAGGATGTAATTCAGCTCGACCTACAGGGAGAGGGAGGGTGATCGAGGGGACCCAGACTTTCGATTTCTTCTCTATGGCGGGAGGTTTCTTTCGTATCAAGAGTGTGTTGGGGAGGCCAGGGAAGATGGATTGGATCGAGAGGCGATGCTTATGCTTCTTCTTTCTCGATAGGATTCCCATCATTTTCAGTCTACGGCGAAGGAGACAAGGGCGAGGCACCGAACATGTTCTACCCTCAACCTCCATCCGTCATTAGTAATCTCAATTCGCTTTTCCTATTCACTAGTACACTGCGCGCTACAACTAGCAGCCCCTTTACTAGGTTGGGAAAAGGCTAGCGCGCTAGCGCGCAACGGCTGATGAAAAGCCAGCAACTTCTTAGGAGTCAGATAGGGTTGGAACCCTATACAAGGGGCTGCTTGCTGCTCGCCCCTATCTCTAAAGTGGCTTATGCACTCCACTTGTTACCACTAAACGACGAAGCCAGGAGCGGAAGGAGGGACTTGAACCCTCAACCTTAGCCTTGGCAAGGCTATGCTCTACCATTAAGCTATTTCCGCCAGCTAGGGTAGTGGCGAAGCACTACTGAGCAATTCACGTATCAATTGATACGGACGACTTCTGTTTTTCCGCCGGACCACAGTCTTGACCTCCGGCTACGAACACGAGTAGATAGGCGGTTAGGGGGGGAGAGGGTCGGCTGGGCCTGCCTTTTCAATCAATCTCCGGCCGCTCAGTGCCGCGATTGGTGCGAGTTGTAAGGAGTCTTGGTCTCGAGTCAAGCTGGGGCGTCATTTCATTCTCGTAACGGGAATGAGTGCACCGCAAGACCAGACAAGTTGCTCCCTCGCCTCGCAGCGGCGGCATCTGTCTTTTAAGTTAAGTCATTTCCTAAGACGGCTCCTCTTATTCTACGATAATCCAAGCTGCAGCGGCACCTCATGAACTTCTTACTGGGGCAGTACTATAATAGGCATTTGCGAGTGTTTGGATGCACGTGTTTTGTTCATATTCCTGCGCAGTTAAGAGAAAAATTGTCCCCAAGGCAACCACTTGTGTCTTTCTTGAATATGCTCAGTCCGGGTATATATATGCTATGACGTGAAATCCAAGAGAGTCGATGTATCCTTAATGCTCTCTTTAATAGGGTCGCCTCATATTTTCCTTAACCTAATTAATCAGCCCCGGGGGAGAATGATGATGGAGATGTATTGCGGCCTTCTCCTGTTCATCAACTCGAACCTCATTCTTCTGCAGTTGATGTTACGGATTAGCCGCACTCTTCAGGCCAGCAGCTTTGCTCAGCATTTTCTGCCGACTGTCAGCCTGTTCAGCTGACCTCAGAGGATTCCTGTCACCCGGCACAGCATGTTTATTCTCGGCGGCGATTACAGCCTCTTTCCCAGGGTCAGGCTACTCCAGAAGATCAGCAGTCTAGCCCAGTTGCTTCCCTTCCAGTCGCTTCCTAAAATTCTGGATCCCGCTCTCAGCTTCGTCGATCCTCTCAAGTTTCTTATCCTGTTGAAGGCTTATGAATCGTTTTCCCCAAAACAAAAGATCGAGCTTACCTCATCTCAGTTCAATCTTCTCATGAACCTGAATCATTTGCTGAAGCCTCCAATCATTCTTGCTGGAGAGATGCTATACAGGAAGAAATCAATGCCCAGGAAAAAAATAATAAGACTTAGTCTCATTGCCTGCAGGGAAAGAAGCCATTGGCTGCAAGTGGATTTACAAGATCAAGCATAAAGCAGATGGCTCGGTAGATAGATACAAGGCTAGATTAGTAGCTAAAGGATTCCTTCAAGAATATTGAGTCGAACCCCTTTCCTTACAGTCAAGTGGCCCAAGGGCCCCCTTTAGAGATAGGGAAAACATTTGCTTCAGGTTGCTAAACACCATTCGTGGCATTCTTGCCTTGGCTGCAATCAAAAGGTGGCCTTATTTCAATTTGACGTGCAGAATAGAATGCCTTTCAACAACATAAGGGAAGGGGGCAAGAATAAGTTTCTATTCAGCCTCCTCCAACTCCAGGCTTCTCTTCTCCTAGGAATCCTAACTTGGTATGCAAGCTCAAGAAAGCGATTTATGTTACGGCCTCCGGCAAGCTAAAGCAGGCACAAGAGCTTGGTTTGAAAGGTGACAGCAGCATGTATAAGAGCCGAAATAGGAGTAGAGGAAGGAGCCGGTTTTCAAATAAGTAAATCGGATCATTCAATGTTTATAAGGAGGTCGACATCAGGTATTGTCCTTCTTCTGCGTGGATGACATTGCTTTCTCTAGTAATGACTTAGCTTCGATAAATGAGCTTAAGAGAAGATTAAGAACCCAGTTTGATATGAAAGATTTAGGAGACTCAAAGTCTCTTCTGGAGATTAAAGTGATGAGGTCGCAAAGAGTTTTGGAACCCAGTGCAAGTATTCATTGGATTTATTGTCAAAAGCTGGTCTTTCTGCATGCAAACCGGAATAAGATATAAAATTAGCCTCAGATGCAGGAGAGCTATTGGATGACCCATCTACTTGCAAGGAGACTTGTTGGGACTCTTTTCTACCTGACTAATTATCGCCCAGACATTGCTTACACTTACAACATAGGAGGGAGTGATCAGCCGATTTTTATATGGACAAGCCGAGATCATCTCACTTAGAAGCTGCTTTTCGGATTCTGCGATACATCAAAACCTCACCGGGAAGAGGTTGATTCTTGTCTACGTCATCCTCTCTTCAGCTGTCTTGTTACTATTATACTGATTTCATTAAGGCAGTAGATTATTCTGATTGGATTTCGAACATCGTCCCCATGCCCAAGAGGGATGGACGTGTTCGCGTATGCATCTATTTTTCTCAATAAAGCATGTTCCCAAAGATGATTTTCCGCTGCCGAACATTGATTTGCTTGTGGACAAGACTATTGTTAAAGTATACCTACTACTCTTTTCTGACGATTCGAAATTCTCGTCGTCGGCTTCCTCTCCCTGTAGGTCGAGCTGAATTACATCCACCCTCGAGGTAGAGTTCGTTTTGTAATAGGAGCCCCGTTGGGCCTTTACGGAGCTTGGCCTGCTTTCGCATTAACTCACCATTTGGTGATTTGGTTCGTAGCAGCCCAAGTATATCCAGGAGTTCCTTTTACACGCTACGCTATCCTCGGCGACGATATCGTCATCGGAGATGAGCGGGTGGCTGAGCGTTATCGCGAGCTAATTCCGCCACTGAATGTTCCATTTTCGTTAGAGAAATCGTTAGTATCGTCAGTTGGTGCTTTGGAGTTTGCTAAGCGGTTCTTCGTACGCGGAGTGACTAAGGACTTTTTTCCTGTCTCCTGTCACATGTTAAGATCCTTAGTTAGTTCCATATCCCTTGTTCCTGTAATGAGGGCTATTATGTCTAAGAATCTTCCATTGTCGTATCGTTTACGGGAAGCTGGGTACCGGGTGTATACTCGACGCACGGCGCCTCCTAGGAGACACTGGAATCGGCATTTCCTCGTCTTTCACTCACCGAACGGTGTGTGTCCTCTCCCCTTTTGGATCTGGTTAAGCGCAACCACTGGTAAACACTTAACCTCTTATCAACAAGGTATGGTGAGGGGACCTGATTAGGCTCTTGACCCCTCGATTCCCGAGAAACTCAGTGATCTCGAAGTTTTTCGAAGCCTGGTCAGAGTACGACTGGTTAGGGGGGCATGGGTTTTGTCCGAATGGATGAAGTCCTTTCTCTCTTACTGGTCTTGGTATTACACTATCGCGGAGGAAAAAAAGACTCCCATTGAGGCGCTACTTAGCCCGTAGGTTGTGCCACTGGTGACTAACCATACAAATAAATTATATCATTTTAATAATAACTAATAACGGCGCAGTCTTCCGGTGTTACGACCTGGTGCTCTCTTGTGAAGAGCCAAAAGCTCTTGACGTAGGGAGGTTCGGTCCAGTCTGTTCACCTCAATTTGCGCCCTATTTGAGACTAAAGCAGGCGGGGTGGCGACCTCGTCTTAAGATAAGATATAGGCAATAAGACTTTAAGCGCACCTGAGCGCCTTTGCCCATAGAGAATACTGGGGACGAAAGTCTCTGGGGGGGTTCTATGGAGCAAGTCTCCCATTGCTTTCGCAAACCAGTGGGGACAACCCCCCAAAAAAACGAGTTTTCCACGCGGCGATCTTTATTTGAAATATGAGCCGCTAAAATTTCTCCCTTTTGAATGTATTTACCCCTATGAACCTGATGCATACAAGTCTTTCTGTTTGTTGGAAGGCTTATACATAATACATAACCAAAGGAATGCTTATAGTGTACCCATTACCTGATAAAACGATCTTTTCCGGTAAAAAAAAATGATCTTTCCCTTGTGTTCGGCTATAGCGGAAACCAAAAAATCTAGAGCTTATGGTCTTAAGTTCCAACCCAGTTCCAACAATGCACTTCTCGGCACATCATCGGTAGGGGAAAGCGGAACTGCTTGACGCTGTATACTAAATACAACAAGCCCGATTCGCATCATTATGCTCAATAAAAGGAATGAGGGAAGCTAAAATTCAAAATATTGGAATTGGAAGGAAGGGAAAATTGGAAGATGAATCTTTTCCCCGGAGCTGGAACAACTTGTTCTTCCTGACCCGATTCAACGCCAAAAAAGGGCTTGTCCCTACCTGAAAGTATTCATATTTCCTGAAGAAAGCATCTGTTCTTTGATCTCTAAGATATTTCATAAAACTCTGTATGGATCCTCAATCACCAATCCTTGCATGAATATGGGTTGTGCTCGAGAGGCTATGAATCGATTGGACCTGCCAATCGAATGAATCGTAACACTCGTAATGATCGACTTTACGAAGATTCCATTGGATTCCGGAAGCTCGTAGCATTGGTCCGGCACAATTCCCAAACTTAAGAAGCTGGGGGCGTGCCCGCCGGCCCCTGACCTGCCTCCGATTACTGAAAGTGAATTCGTTTTCAATTATCCTAAGCCGGCCTATCATTCATTGGTTAGGGTTAGGGAAAAAAGCTAGCTGGAAGTAATCTCTTCTTCTCAGTGAAAGCTAAAGGCCCTGGTATAGTAGGAGTGTGGTGCGTGCTCTCTTTATTCTGTAGATGCGCTCCTGGGAAGGGAAGCCAGAATTTTGGATGTAGATCGATCAATCCCGCCCTGTTCAAGTGATCGCCCCGAGCCGAGCGAGATTGGAGACCGCCTTAATGATTGTTCGTAATGGGCCTACCATTTAACGTACGTATGTCATGTAGTTTTTGTTTTTGTACCTTTGCCGTCCCTCAGCCCCTCTCCCACCCTTTCTATCTATCATTAGAAGTAGGGCGGGTGGCGTACCTCACTGAGCTATCGATCGCGAAGCTATCGCCCGGTTCAACCAACCGTCCGTCCTGGTGCCTTTGCTACTGATTTGACCGCTTCTCATCGTTAATCCGGGTTCACCTTGGCCCTCGCCCCAGAGTTCTTATGAAGACTCTGGTGGTGCATGTGTATGATAGGGCCCCCCATAAGCGCCAAAGATCGGTGATGTTGTCATGATAAGTGTGGGAAGTCGATAGTGTACTCGATGATTGAAGGACCTATCGACTTGCATTAACTTCCCGTGGCTAGTAGGGGGAACTTTAATGTAATTGCGGATCCATTAGAAAAAACTTGGGGGTCGGCCTCCTGACTTCAATGCCTTTATTGAAGTGATGAGCTTTGAAGATATGATTTTCTCGTTTGGATTATTTGATTGGGCTTTCAATGACAGCAAATTGACTTGGAGCAATAATCAAACCGGTCAACATTGTATCTGGGCCAGACTAGATAGAATCCTTTTGAATGGGGACTGCCCGCTTCTATATAAAAGCCGTTTTGCTTCCACCAGAGTTGACCATTTGCCTAGAGTATCCTCTGATCACTCTCCTCTAGTAATCTTCTTAGAAGATTATAATACTCGCAGGCCTGGGGTCTTTCGTTTCCAAAGAATGTGGATTCGGCATTACATTGATCTCAACCATGCTCGGGAAATCCTTTTCAAGTCTTCTCCAGGAAGATTGACTCGACAAATAAAGCACTGAATTGGCGAACTATTTCAGAATATAGAAATGCCGAAAACGAAGAAGGCCAATTTGCTCTTGAACAGAGTTGGTCTGCTGATAAGAAAATGGAGTTAGATTCGGCCAAGAGTAACCTTGAAAAACTTCTGCTTTACGAAGAAAGATAGAGAATAAGCACCTTGAACCAAATTCAGAACTTGTCTCTGTATGGCAGGAAGCTCTCAATTTATTTCATACATTACTTTCTTCTCAAGGTTCGGTGCTTGAAGATGAGATCCTTGAGACCATCCCCTCTCTAGTCACAGAGGAAGATAATAAGATGCTTACGAGCCCTCCTAATATGGAAGAAGTTTAAAAGGTAATTTTTAGCATGTCGGCGCGCACTAACCCAAAAAAAGGTCTCCCCTATCCTTTAAAGCCATCAGGCTTTCCGGATTCTTTTTATATAGAAAATATTGTTGGGATTTCAAAAACTTCCAGCCGGTCACCTTATTTCTTCGCTGAAGGTGCGATCCCCCGTTCCATCAATGCTACTTTCCTTGCTTTGATTCCTAATATTTTGATCTAGGACTACCTCTATTTAAATCTAAAAAAAAAAAATTCTCATCTTCTGGATAGAGTATAAAATAAAGTGGTAGGAGATGAAAGCATTGTTATCCAGTGGATTTTGCAAACATGTTCTTTTCTCGATGCCTATACACCTTCTTGCAGGGATTCCAGTTTCAAAGGGAGTTCTTGACCAGTTGGAAAAAATGTTAGCTAACTTTTGGGGAGGCGGTGATGAAGACAAAAGAAAGCTTCACTGGATATTTTTTGATACTATGTGCCTACCTATTCAGGAAGGGGCTTTGGGTCCTCCTACTACAAGACATTTTCAAGAGCTTTCAAAAGCTTTTCGTATGAAGTTTACCTGGTCAATAAGAGGGGGGTACTTTCAATGAGAAGAATATCAGAGAGCCAGGGGTGGAACCAGAAATCAGTGCTAGCTCCATTTCCAATCCGCCATTTTTAGCCCTTAAGTATTGGTGGGGTTGCCTGAAAATAGAACGGATTTCACTCCAAGTCCTGACAACCAGGTTTGGAAGCAGCAAACCATAGGGGCTTTCAGATAGTTTCTTTTGAAAAAAGCAGTCCAAAGTATGACTCCCTCTTATTGACCAGGCCAACTCCTTTACTAGTTATTTAAAATCATAGATGTGCTTGACGCACATGGAAACTGCTTTTTCAATGATATCGAAGCATTTTTGCCTCACAGAGTGGTTTATGATATCAGGAATAGTGGTATATTCACATCTCATCAGGAGGATAGGGGGATATGGAAAAAGAATCGTAGTGAGTCATTTATTCTCAAAGCTGGTTGGGAATCGATAAGAAATCGAACGGGCATTCAAGCTTGGACTCAATTTGTCTGGGATAAAGCCATTCCTACAATAATTAGCATTTTTGCGTGGAAGCTCTTATTTTACTTTGTATGCGGGGATTTCAGAATCAGTTAAGGGAAAAAATTCAGACGAAAGGTATAAGATTAGCAAGCAAATGCTTGTGCTGTTCGGAGCATGATAAATAAAGTATTGATCGCCTCTTCATCAAGAGTGAGCTTGCTATGGAGGTTTGGAACCATTTTGATCGCCTTTTCAATATAAGATCCTTCCAAACGGATTCCATTCAGTCCCGGCGGTTTAACAGATCTCGCAGGAAATCCCAAGTTGGCTACGTCACGTCTATGCTTACTATTTTTTCAGTTTGGGAACTCTGGAAGGAAGGCAATAGCAGTAAATTAGAAAACCCAATATCTCAACCGGCTGCTATTATTCAAAAAATTACTGACTGGCTGAAAGACTGTTCTCAGCTTCTTGACATCAGATCATCTTGGACGTTTACTGATTCTATTCTTCTGGATGCGCTCTACATTCATCAAGCTCGTAAACTCGCAATTGACTCCAAAATCATTGTTGATTGTGCTTCAATGAAAATAAAGAAGCCCCTAAAATTACCCATACCTAGACTCATGGTGGAGCTTCATTTCATCCAAATTATCGGCTGGCCATTTCAAAATCGTCTATACATTTAGAGAAAACAACAAAGTGGCAGACTCTTTAGCAAACTTCGGCTGCGATTCTCAGTTTGACTATAGGTTTTCCTCTACAGCCGATCTTCCTCAACAAATTCAGGTTTTTTCTCTCAAAAAAGTGGGCTTATTGAATATCATATTGGTTTGGCTTTGTTCACTTTCATTTTATTAGCAGTAATGTTTTTGGCTGTCTTGTAGCTCTTTGTGAGCAGGTCTATGTACTTTTTTTTTATGGGTAAGGTTTTGACATCCTCCCCCTTAACCCCCCGGCGGGGGGCAGATGGAGTATTGACGAAGATGCTTGGGACTGAACACATCCCCCCTTACTTAGTAGGGCTTAGGAACGATGTTGGCAAATGATTGTTGAATATAGTTACTCACCTCACAGCCCAATTTCCTCTGTGGGGTGTATACCGGCCGGGTTGCTGCCCGGAGGACCAAACCTGGCTGCTGGGACAAGCTTGGTATACTGTCTTCCCTTTATCAGCAGGCGGTATAGTCGCATTGCAATTATTCCACCAGTACGGGTCACTTTATCCGGATGTAACAGTGTAGTAGCAACTGCAGACGGGGTCGGCATGAGACGTCGGTTTTTGATTAACATCCTTTTGCCACTATCTTTCTTTCCTAAAAATGCAGCCCCTACCATTAGTCGTCTATGGAGATCTGGGATTCGGTATTGAATCAATCCAACATTTCGTTCGGTCACTTCAGCAGTCATAAAAAAACCTAATTCTATTGAGTTGATTCCATCTCCTTGACTTTGTTCACATTCAGTAGCAGCTTGCTGGTGTCCTTTCAGGTCAGGAACTCCTGCAATAGGCAGCCAGCCTATTGGAAAAAGACTACTCTCATCCCTCTCCTTTCAGTCGAGTGAGCTAATTTTTTTCGTGCTTCTTAAGTCGACGTTGACCTGTATATAAGTCAGATGTTGGAAAGGGAAGCCCCCATAATATAAGCACTCTTTCAGTCAAGTAATGCCTTTAGAGCCTATAGTATAGCTGAGTAGCTAAGAGCTTCTGGGAATTGAAAAACGCAGGAATCGACTTGTTTTGCGTTAATGGGGCTTTGAGGGACGTCTTCTCTTTCCCTTATCAAGCAAGTCACACCTAATCGCCCTTGATGCCATCTTGATAACTGGACTGAATGTCTCATCATAGTCTATACCCTATTGCTGGTTGTAGCCTTTGGCTACCACGCGAGCCTTGTAGCGATCAATAGTCCCATCAGACTTTGACTTTCTCTTGTATAACCACTTGCGAGCCGATACACAAATTTCGAAATCAAAATTTCGCAGGAAAATGGGATGAACAGAAAGCTTTTGACAAAATAAAGGAATACTTCCATTCTAGTGCCTACAACGCCAGGAAGCCTTTATTACTATACCTATCGGTCACTGAAACCACTATGGGGTCTATGTTGGCTTAATACGATGAAGACAGACGGAAGTAAAGGGCCATATACTACCAACGTAAGAAAATGACTGACTACAAGACCAGGTATACCAATTTTGAGAAAACCTGCTTGGCGGGTAAGGCGGAAATTGAGGCATTACATGCTGTCTTACCCAGTACATTTAATAGCTTCCATGGACCTACAAAAAAAGTATTTGTTCGAGAAACCCGCCTTAACGTAACGGGAAGGACCGCAAGATGGTTACTGCTTCTGTCTGAATTCGACATCACGTATGTAACCAAAAAGGAAGGGCGATAGCAGAACACCTTGCACCCTATCAAGGAGGAACATGAGTTTAAGGATTGCTTCCCAGACGAGGAAATAGCTGTCACAGAAGAGGAGCTGAAAGCCACTTGACTGTAAGGAGAGGAGGGCATGGAAATTTGACTTTGATGGCACGACTAATCAAAATGGGTACGGAGTAGGGGCATTGCTGATTGCACCTGATGAATCGCACACCCCCATTGCCATTAAGCGGAACTTTTAAGGAACTAAGAATACCACTGAAGATGAAGCATGTATCCATGGATTAAAGACTGCCTTGACCCTGGGAATATAAGAAATCGAAGTATTTAGGGATTCGACGCTTATCATCTGCCAAACTCAAAAGAAATGAAAAACCAAATATGAAAAACTTTTGACATACCATGCTTATCTTGAAAAGCTCACTGAGCAATTCAAGAAAATAAGTTTCTCTCCACTACCCAGAGAAAAAAGAAGTTCGCGGATGCATTGGCAACACTGGCCTCCATGATAAACATTCCTGAGGGAAAGTCCGCCCAATCATGATAGAACAAAGAAGCAGCCCGGTGTATTGCAACCTAATAGAAATTTTTGAGTGGACTCCCGGCATGTTCAATAGGGATCTTTTGGCCATTGAAAGGGCACCCAACGGTAAACCATGGTTTACTGACATCAGGGAATATATTGAACACCAAACGTATCCCAAACATGCAACGGAAAATGATAAGAAGACAATCAGGAGGTTGGCAATGCAATTCGTTGCGCGGGGATGCGATTCGCCAAGCTGGGGCAAATCTTTCCCCTATCTCTAAAGGGGGCCCCTGGGCCACTTGACTGTAAGGAAAGGGGTTCGACTCAATACTCTTGTGTGTATCCTTTGGCCACCAATCTAGCCTTCAACCCCTCAACTGCTCCATCAGCTTTTTGTTGACTTTATAGACCCACTTGTAGCCAATGGCTTCTTTCCCTAGAGGAAGAGAGACTCAATCCCAAGTAGCAAACCATTCTAGTGCTACGATCTCTTTCTGCATAGAGCTGCCAGCAGGGTTGAGATATGGCCTCTGCAAAGGTATCGGGTTAAAAAAGATGGATGAAATTGCAAAAAATACTCGTGGGAAGTAGACAGAGACTTAGTTGATACAAACCTATGAATAGGAAAACGAAGACGGGTGGATCTACGTACCCCGAGAATAGAAGCTAGAGAACCTAAGTCTGAAGAAGAGTCTTGGTTCGAAGTATAGGGAGAGAGGGAGACCACTGAATCAGTTGGCTCAGCTCCGAAAACTGAGTGACGAGAATCTGTCTTCACAAACCTGCGAAACTTCCCCTTAAGCTGATCACTCTGGTCACCCGGATCTTGCTGACTCTATTAAATCGGAGAATTCTGATGCTGTCTCACATAAACTCCTCAATAGTTCCACCCCTCCCCTCTAAGGGGAGACAGGGGAACATAATGGCCCACCATCACAGGGAATCTCAAAGCCCCGAGCTCCGTAGTAAGTTCGAAAAAGGTGACATGTCGAGAAAGGTGGAATCGTCGTGTAGAAGGATCATTAACACTTGTAGCCCTTTTGAGAGAGGGGTACCCCAACCTCACTCAAGAAAACACATAGAGTGAGATGTAGGGCTCAGTTTGTCTTGTGCAGGAGATGGAATTTTCACAAAGCACGTGCATCCGAATAGTCATCGGTTTGAATAGTCATCTCTTTGAAAGAGAGTAAAACGCCCAAAGATAACGTGTAGAGGAGATCGCTCACCAATAATAGGAGCCATCGTCTTCTTACTCAGATAAGCGGCCATCATTAAATTGGCTTTACTAGGGATCCTATAATAGGGAACTTTCATTCCCAGTAGAAGTCCTCGAGCAACTTTACTAATACTAATAAATAAGGGGAAGGCCCAACATTTTCTATTAGTATAAGGAAGGCGCTAGCTAGCGCCCAACCTATACAAGGGCTTTCCACCTCCATTTGGTCGTGCTGCTATGATGTAACGTGCAGTCGTCCCAAGGCAGCAGGATGTATGGTATAGGGCCCCCTATTTTATCTCCCTTAAAGTCCTTTATGGATTTCGAGTCGGGAATAGAGCTGTGGCTTATTCGGCGCTATATCACAATGCATTCTCGGGCATAGCTGTTCACGAAAGGTGGCATGGGACATCTGTCAGCGGCGGGAGTCTTACATCCGAGCGAGAGGTCAGACCAATCCCATTCATCCTGGTCTGATCCGAACAGATCTTGTTGAATGAATTGATCCATTCCATTGTTGTATGCCCTACTTCTTAATCAATTTATTCCTACTCGGACCCGCCGTACTTCCTTTGACTACTCCTGAGATATAGTGGAAAGATTTTTTTATGGTGGAGAGTGGGGAGTGAAAAGACCAATGCAGCAGAGAAGGACTGCATGAATCGGAATCCGCTTATTAAGATTAAGACAGACGACCGAGAAAGAAAGGCTCCGCGTTCGAACATTGGTTGATCTTAGCTTAGCGTGCTAGCCGCTGCTTCATTTCGTATAGTGATAACGCTTTCTCTTTCTTAACGCTCCGCCCCCCTTGTATAGTAAGGGCTACTTTGGTTGCGCGGCTTTCTCTTATAGGGTGACTTGACTCAGCTTGACCTACTTGACTCAGCGGTTAGAGTATCGCTTTCATACGGCGAGAGTCATTGGTTCAAATCCAATAGTAGGTAAAACCGACCGAAACCCCTGCTTTTGCCAGCATGACAGCAAGCACGGACTGGCAGCAAGGAGTCAATTGAATGATCAAGGCATCGGTTGCTTCCACCTGTGGCCTTCTTCGACCGCCTTGACACCTTAATATCAAGGAACCCCCCCTATTCCACAAGTAGGTGGAGACCTGGAGGGTCGGAAACCTCAACGGGAAACCTTTCACCGCGCCACACGATTCTTTCGCGAAGCGCTCTTTCCACTCCTGCCCCCGCAAGCAAAGAGGTTTCAAGATAAGATAGCAGGCGACCAAAAAGCTCCGAGCAAATCTTCTAGAGAGCGTACCCTTAGTTTCGACTCTTTCTCTATTCTAAAACGAAAAATCGAAAAAAGAAAAAGAAAGGGGGTGCGGGTCAAATCCGCATCTTTGCGCCCTTTACTTACTTCAAGGGATGGTGCGTCCGATACATGATTGGTTAATGACGATTCTCAACAGCATCTGTAAGATCTCGAGGCTTACTAGACGGAATTCGATCAAAAATGAAAACTTTGGATATTTTTCTTAGAAGGAGATGAACTACCTATAGATTTGTATGTAAGTGCACGAATTAAGAGAAAGCTGGCATCCAATCAAGAAAGAATCACTTCGGACAATTAGACTGAGCTTCCCCCTTGTCTCTCTTCTTTAGCTAATGATGAAGCAAATCCCTAAAGTCAAAGTAGTCCATGAAAGCATCTATTTTTTCCGTTCAAGAAATAGCTTATGTAAAGATGGGGTGAGTCCCTTATAAGATCTTCCTTTCTTCTCTTTTCTTCTATTAGTTAGCTTGGATTGAGAGAAAGCTCCGCCCAATAGCGCTTAGCCACCCATGTGTGTGTAGACCGAAATGGTCTCGCGAAGCCGGTCAACGGTAGCCTACCTAAGAGCAAGTCAAAACTACGAGAAGGGCGCGAGAAGTTTTGTGAAGGTAGAGA